TCACATGCACTGATGTGATCGTGCCGCCAGAGAATAGATCTGGGCCCAGATTCTATTGGCTGGCTGCAATCGACTAACAAACAATGACAATCGAACGAACGATCATATCATATTACGTATGGAATATATATATATATATATATAGATGGGACATTGATTCATTAGCTCGGAACATTGATTCATTGTGGCCATATCCATATCTGACGAAGCGGGGTAGAGTAATTGGTCAACTCGTCAGGCCCATGACCTGAAGACTGCAGGTTCGAACCCTGCCCCCGCCTTCTCTATACAATCTCGGGAGATCCAGCACAGCCATACATCTCTTTCTAGGGCTCCCCTATACTATATATCTATCTCTCTCTCTATCTGGGAGCCGAGAAATCTAGAGAGGGGGCCCCCATCTCCCTATCTCTATCTGGGGGGGGGGGCGACTATCTGACTCTCTAAGGCACTCCCCCGCCCCCGCTCTAGATCTATGGGCGGCCTACTCTCTATAGCCGGACAGCTGGCGGGGGGGGGGGGAGGAGGAGGAGGTCGAGGGGGACGAGGAGGGGTACTATATAGAAACGGCTCAGCTGGGCCCAGTTCTCTCTATAGGGCGGCCAACGGCCTATCTAGATATGGGGAGGGGACCCCGACCCCTTGGGGCATAGTTAGAGTCCTCTGCTCCCCTGCGACCCCCCCCCTCCCTATAGATCGATCTTATCTATCTGGGTCCCATAGATATGGTATGGTGCGCCCCTAGGCCCCAACCCCACCCTACCCTACCCTCCCCTACCCTCCCACCTATATTAGAATAGAATATAGGTGGGAGGCGGCCCATATAGATAGGGGAGGGCCTATTAATAGAGGGGTTAGGGGGCACCCTATCTATATATGATATATGGGGGCGCCCCGGCCGCCCCCCTATAGAGATATGGGTCGAGGTCATTTCTGAATGAGACTCTCTATATCTCTCTCTATCTCTATAATTGGGGGGGAGGGCCTCCTGACGTCCACCCCCACCCTCTAGATCATATCTATATGCCCCTATAGAGAACTCTATGGGGGAGAGGCGATCGATGAGGAAGCCCCCCTATATATCGAGGCCGAGGCCGAGGGAGAGGGCGCCCCTATCTATATCCCTCTCTATAGATATGGCGACGCCCCTATAGATCTCTGGTCTATGGCCCTCATCGGGGGGCCTCCCCTATCTCTATATGGCCCTCTCTCTCTCCCCCCCCTCTATATAGATCTGGGAGCCGAGATAAGATAGAATAGAGAGGGGGGGGCAGGGCCTCCCCTCTCTCTCTATGGTGTATAGGCCCCCTCTATCCCCCCCCCTCTATATAGATATGGGAGATAGGGGGGCAGGGCCATAGAGAGGGGGGTGGGGCCGGTCATTATAGTTATAAGGGCTGGGGTGGGGGCTTGTCCATAGGTCCGAATCCCGCCACCTCGATTGCGGATCATCCGGGAAGAACAATAGATTGGGAATGAACACGGAAGAACGTCAGTAAATGAGTTGTGCCATTATCCGTTACTTCCGGGTCTTTCCGTTGCATTCGCTTACGACAGGAAACAACCACCTGCGTTTGGTGCTTCACCTCACTTTTTGTGCACTCTTCTTTCTCTCCTTGGTCTTTCGTTCCGTCATACTCCTTCCAACTCTCCCAATTACAACGTATTCACCAACTCCAATGCTAATGCACCTTTGCCCTATCAAATCCCGGGGACATGGTCTAATCACGAGGGTAGTATTCCACCACGGTGTCGGATCCCAAGTTTTTACGGATTCCCCTTTCGTTACCGGGTCCAACCCCATAATGTATCAGAACGAGGCCGGGAAACTGCTTTTTGCTCTTTCGTATCGAGCCTATATAGGGCGCCCGGGGCTGAGCCCTATATATATACCTTCTTCGAACAGGCACGAACCCCGGCCCCGCACCCCGGAAGGAACCGGGCTTTGAACAGGCTTTCTGCGCTGCTCGACCCCCCCATATATAGAGTAGGGCCCATATATAGAGAGGGGGGGGGGCGCCAGGGCCCGCTGCTTGACCGCGGGGGCTCCGGTGGTTCGCGAGCTTTATCCGGGAAAAAGGCGACTCTTTTATTGCACTTGGCACGAGATGCCGAAGAGAGAGCCGAACAGCGGCCCCTATCTATATATGGCGGAGCTGTTGGCATTGCTCTGTTTTCCCCTCTTTCCCCATCGGCGAGTTCCAATCCTTTTGTTCGGAATTCATTCGTTCGTACTGAATCGCCTGCAGAATCAAATCCCGTTCCGCAAGATCCCGTATTAGCTATACACCCCCCTTGCATTTATGCCGGGGACGTCGCCAGTGCTATGGGCTTTGGCCCATGTATATACAAAATGATGAATGGGATTGTGGCACTCTACTCGCCAATGCAGAAGGAAGGGAATGGAGCGCTTTGCTCTGCCGGATGCGTCGGAGCCCCGTTTGTACTATATAGATTGGGCGCCCACCCAACCCAATCCCAATCAATAGGTGGGGGTGTGGTCGAGTGCTCTGCTCGCCCTCGACCGCCCCTCTATATCTATGGAGGGCATTCATGCACTCGACCCCCTCTAGATATATGGGGTCGAGGGAAACTCTCTAGAGTCGGCACCCTATATAGAGATATGGCGGGAGAGCGGGACTATAGACATATAGCATGCGCCCCTAGATATAGATATATGGCGACCCCTATCGGAATCACCTTACTTCATATGGGAGGGGGAGGTCGAGGCACTCGGCCCCCCCAGATACTCTCTATGGCCCCCAGATACAGATACTCTAGATGGGGATGGGGGGGCCGAGGAACTCTATGTCGGACCGCCGGCGTGAACACAGTGGTCTCCGACCCGAGGAAGGACCGGGAACGAATTCGAATTTGGATCCCGACATGTCGGTGGTTTTTCACCGTGGGCATCTTGCCAGGGAGTTGGTGGGCTCATCATGAATTGGGTCGGGGTGGCCGGTGGTTTCGGGATCCCGTAGAAAATGCTTCTCCCATGCCTTGGGTATTAGCCACAGCTCGTATTCATCCAGTCATTCTACCCAAAGTTTATCTCTGGACCTTGTTTCCCAATATTGTTACTTTTTCACGCCGTGTCTCGGGAACTTTTTTGGTACGGTCCGGATCGCCAGCTTCCGTTCATAGTCCTGCTACGGATTCTACACGAGGAATCTTTCCATGGCGGTTCCTCCCTCTCATTACCGGCATATCCCCGATCCTCTTCTTCCAGATCCGCGGACATCGGTCCATAGAAAGAGCATTGTTCTCTAAACCCCTCACGGTCCGAAGGTCATTTATGCGCTCTTACGGATAGGGCATTTCATTCATGCTCCCCTCCCCTATATAGATATATGGCGACGGCCCACTATATCTAGCTGCGCCTATCTAGAACTAGAACTATAAGATAAGATAGGAAGGGGTGGGGGTGTGAGCGTAGTATATATAGATATAGTTCAATTGGCGCGGGAGAGGGCGGCTATATCTATATATAGAGAGAGTTGGCACCCCCCCCACTTTCTAGATAGTCACCCCTATCTCCCCCCCCCTATATAGATATGGGAGCCGAGCCCTCTCTCGCCCCCCCTCTCTCTATATGGGTGAGAGAGAGGGGGGGGGGGAGCCGAGCCCTTCTATATAGATGGGGGGAGCCCTGAACTATCTATATGGCGAGATAAGATAGAATAGAGAGGGGGGGGGCCCTATCTATATACTCTATATGGGGGCCCTACCTCGGCAGTGAGCGTCGTATATAGAGTTCAATTGGCGCTCTCCCCCATACCCATAGAGAGGGAGAGGCCCTATCTCTATCTGGGCCCCCCCCCTCTACTCTATATATATGGGAGAGATAGGGGTTTCTAGGGGGTCCTTCGGACCCTCGATCCCGACTGTATATAGCCCAAGCACCCATATAGATCTAGCTGCGAGTGCCCCAGGGCCTCCCCTATGACGATATGGGGCTCCCTCTATATCTAGATGCCTATATAGAGATATGGGCCCTATCTAGATATGGGGGCCCCACCCCGAACTCTAGATAGGGGCCCCCATATCTAGATAGGGCCCCTATCCATATAGAGGCCCGCCCCTATATAGAGATATGGAGGGCCCTATATCTAGATAGGCCCCCCCATCGGGGGGCCTATCTAGATATGGGGCACTCGGCCCCCCCCCTATATAGATATGGCCCCCCCCTCTCTATATCTATCTATCTCTCTATCTATCTCTCTATCTATCTATATCTCTATCTATCTCTCTCTCTATATCTCTATCTCTCTATATGGGGGCCGAGGGAGAGGGGGAGGCCCCTATATCTAGATAGGCCCGACGGCCGGAGAGGGGGAGGCCCCCTATATCTATATGGCCCACCTTTCGATTTAGAGCCTATTCGATCTGGACTCGTCGGTCGGAACGAATAGAGCAGATGGTCCAACCGCAGAACTTCTTCTTTTCCATTATTTCCATGGTCGTGCCTCGTGGCACGGCAGCACCCGTACTATTGAAATGGTTCGTCGGTAGAGATGTTCCCACAGGTGTTCCTTCTTCCAGTGGCACTATAATCCCTATCCCCACATCTCCCTTGCCCCCTCTAGTCTATCTACACCCCAGGGGATTCCGCTCTATGGACGGTAGAGTGTTGGTTGGAGCGAGCCGCCTTCTTCCCCTCTTCCCCTCTTCCCCTCTTCTATTACCAACCAACCAAACAGATCCAAACAGATCTCGCTCCCAAACTAGAGCCCTATCTATAGTTCTATATGGGGCATCATTTTGCTCCGTTCTCCTTCTCCATTTCCTCCTTCTCGGATTCATGGGAGACTTGTCATATCCAGAATCTTTCCGCGGTGTGCTCTGTTTACTATTCTCCCGCACCCTTCTCCTACCATACTCGAATGGGCGGTTAGCGATTGGGCCCCACCACCAGCTATATAGAGTAGGGGTCGTCGATCGCTACCGGAAAGCTCCAATGGATATGAATCTTTCGCATGGAGGAGTTCGCATTTTCATTATAGGTGTTATCTTGTCCAGCACGAGAAAGACACAGTTTACTCAACGATTGCCTTTGGGTTCCGAACTCCATATGGGGAAGGAGCGTTGTTGCTTGCGGGGTCTCGATTCTCTGCATGGACCCACTTTTCATTCCATTTGTGGGAATTTGATGATCTATAAACCGAAACCGGGTTCGCTCTCGCGATTACATATGAATGGGCATGATGAATCACTTCGTGCCATGATCGATATGTTGCCAAAACCGGATCCCGGATCATTTTATGCTATGAGATCGTGGTGGGCCTATCCATATATAGGGAATCGCGGACATAAGAGTTTCTGGTTGACAATGTTCCCGGAAAAGAGATACTCTCTCTCCATTCGAGAAACGACGAGCACAACTAAAGCGGCTATACATACAAATCCATTGACGGATCCATATGCTCCGATTGGAACTGGAGGTTTCGAAACAGGCGGCTGGTATACCACCATGATGAAACTGCCTTTTATTCCTCGCATTCGGATAGGATTTCTGTTGGCTCCCCCGGGAGGCTTGCGCAGTTTGTTACGTCAGCTCCAGAAGGATAAGTTGCATCGGAATCGAATTCCGGTTCATAATCGCATAAATCAAATCATCAATCCGCAGCCCCCCTATCTATAGATGTTCACCATCCCCCCGACCCTAAATAGAAATATATAGATGGCGATAGATCGAGGACCCACCCTATATATCTTATCTTATCTTATCTTATCTTATCTTATCTTATCTTATCTTATCTTATCTTATCTTTAAGATAAGATATAATAGAGTCCAGGAGTCCAGTAGTGCCCCCTATCTCTATATATTGCCTTAGTTCGGAGTTCGGTAGTGCTGCGCTGTTAGTTCATCATGGTGGAGCAGGCGGCGGGGCTACCCTTTGTTGTTATTGCTCCGATTCCCGCGAGGCGAGCCGATTCCTAAGATTCCCCCGCTTCCGATTCTTCCTACGCTACCACTGAGCCGATTCAATTCCCGTTCCTACCACTGAGCCGATTCCGATTCTTCCTACGCTACCACTGAGCCGATTCAATTCCCGTGATTCGATTCCCCCGCCCCGACCTCCCTCCCCTCAATTCAATATAGGGGCCCGATCTGGGGGGCCCACCCCATATATGGATTAGATAGGCCGATTCATCAGATCCCCTCCGATCCACACACATTATTCTTCTCCTCCGATTCTTAAATCTAGTATTCCTGTTCCCATTCACCTGTTCGTGGTAGAGGTATGCGCCTGATTGATCGGATTACTAGACAGATGGGATTACTACTGATTGATATTACTATACGGATGCGGAATGGTTAGTAACAGCAGAATGGTTACAGGATTCCTCGGATGCAGGAGGCCAGTAGAACGCTGACGGTAGTACCGGTCCCCCCCCCCCCCGATGGGCCCCCCCGATGGGCCCCCCCGATGGGCCCCCCCCGATGGGCCCCACCCCATTCTCTATATAGTACCGGGCCGGGTTTCTGCAGGTAGAATAGGTCTGCGCTCGACCGCCGCTCTACCGGAGAGCCACCGGGACAAAGATTGGGAAACATAGAAAGGCTTGGGGAGGTTGGGACCCGGAGGGGTTGGTCCACCCGGTTCCCGTGCCATATAAAGAAAGCCCTTATATTCGATTACGATTACAGAGCCGCCCTCGCTTGCCCCTATATCTATATATGGCGCGGCGCTCGGGCATGAGCCATAACCATAGGTGACATAGACAGACCAGACCAGACAGAAACCCTGGCCTCGCTATAGAGTAGGTCGGGCCCTGGTTCACCCGGTTCATGAAGGTCCTGGGGAGAGAGAGCGGGGGGGGGGAGGAAGGCTTTACTATAGAAATCATTGTAGACGTAGCATCAGTCGTACTACGTATGTAATACGGTCAGTGATGCCGGATGAACGTAACCGGTGTTACATAGAGAAAGAATGGCACTTCAATGGTCACCAATCAATGGCACTTCAATGGTCACCAATCAATGGCACGCAATGGTGGGTCACCGATCACCAACTTCAATGGCGGGCGGGCGCCATATAGAGAACTCTAGGGGAGCCCCCACCCCCCCTAGATGAGTATAGATAGGGGGCGGTTCTATACTCTATAGTATAGTAGGCCGTCGGTGCGCGGACCGGGACTATGCGCTCTCACTATCGCGCCCAGCCGGGGGCCTTGCCTTTATGCTGGAGTCGGCCATATCTCTGGGGGCCCGTCCGGGTATGGATATATGCGCTTCGATCGATCCGGTGCACTTCGATCAATCCGGCGCACTTCAATCATGCATCCGGGGACCTCAGTGAATAGTGAAGTGAGTGATGCCATACTATAGTGAAGTGATGGGATGCCATACGGATAGAGTATAGTCCATTCAGGCCCCTCCTCGGCTACCATCTCCCCCCCCCCCCCTCTATAGAGATATGGGAGAGAGGGGAGGGCGGCTATATATAGGCATAGGCACTCGACTGCCCCCCCCCTCCCTATAGATCTTCTCTATGGAGGGCCGACTCCCCCCATATATAGATTAGATAGGGCGCCCATCTATAATCTATATAGGGGGTGGGGGCAGTCCCCGAACAACTTCATAAGCTCAGCTCAGCCATATATATAGATTAGATAGGGCGGGATATAGAGTTCAGGGCTTACCCCTTACCCGCTTAGTATCCATCTCCCCAGTCGAGGGCGCTGGGAGGACCCCCTCCCCTATATAGAGAACTGAGGCCGGATGAATGGAGCCAAGTAAGACCTCTCCCTTCTGTAGTTGGTTGAGCGATGACCTCTCCCTCTCCCAATCACCAATCAATAGGTCCTCGACCAATCAATGTACCAGGTCCTCGACCAATCTCATATAGATAGAGGGGGCCCCCCTCTCTCCCCCAGATACTCTATCTGGGGGCAGATAGGGGCGCATAAATGTCCTCGTCCTCTCCCAATCAATAGGTAGGTGCCCCCCCCCCCTCCCCCCTCTCTCTATATCTTCTATGGGCGCCCTATCTATATCTGGGGGCCAGATCTATATATATGGCCGGTGGCCGCGAGAACTGGGCCCCCCTATAGTCTCATTCAGAGTGAAGAGTGAGATATAGAGAGAGATAGAGAGATAGAGAGAGAGATAGAGAGAGAAGAGACTGAAGAGTGAGATAGTCGAGATATAGAGAGAGAGTGCAGATAGAGATATAGAGAGAGATATATATCTGAGAGAGATTTCAGATAGTCTCATTCAGATAGAGATATGGGGACCCCCTATATAGATAATACCACATTGGCATTATCTATATAGGCCCGGGCGAGGCGGCCAGAAGGCCAATTTAGCCGACTAGCCTTACTCCCAAACGACTCTACCTTCGACTAGTTGTAGCAGAGTTGCTGATATTCGACTAGCCGGTTGGGCTACCAGACCAGTAGTTGGTTGGACCAGCCGGTTGGGCTACCAGACCAATCCGAACGAATCTCTAGCCCCATATGTAGATAGGCTGGGTTGTGTTAGCTAGCCTTAGTTGGGCGTGGTTATAGAGGGACTAGCCTTCAATTCAGCCTTCAATCAAACCTAACGACATAGATGGGGTGAGATAGGGAGGCCAAGGTTCTATATTCCATATAGATAGGGCCACCGGAAGGATTTATCTCTCTCGGGGGACTACCGGAAAAGACAAAGGGCATTCCCTCCAGATATATAGATGGATGGGCCCCAACTCGGGCTCCCCATATATAGATATACTCCCCACTAGATATAGGCTTAGGCTTGGGCCCCACTATCTATATAGATGCTGCTCCGCTGGTCGAGAATAGAGTAGAGTAGGAGATCTCTATAGGGCCATATAGTATAGATATATAGGGTGCCCTCCCCCCCAATTCTGAACCCCTGGTAATAGAGCCATATCTAGATATCCCCGGGGGCTATATAGATATGGGCCCTATAGATCTATATATCTCTTCATAGATATCTGGGCCCCTATAGATCTTATCTCTCTGGGGGCCCGGGCCTTTCTATATAGATGGGCCCTATCTAGGTATGGGGTAGGCCCCCCAGATAGATAAGATATAGAGGGGGGGCGCCCACCTATTATCTGATTGGGGGGGGGGTCGAGGAGGGGGAGGGTCCCTATATCTCTATATGGCAACGGAACTTATCTCAGCCGTTGTTGTTCCCCTCGGAATGGGTAGGTTCGTCATATGGGCATCGACTTGTGAGATTCAACACATGGGGAAATTGGCTTGGGTCGGTTCCATAGTCAGTGGACCAACCTTTAGGCCCTCGACCGATAGGGCTCGACCCCCGATGGGGAGAGCACTCGATCGATCGAGGGAGAGGAGCCCCCCCTCCCTGAACTATCTTATCTTATTTATCCGGGGGCCTCCCCCGCTCGACCAACGTTTTCGGAGAGTCCCCATATATAGATAGGGCCCATCTATATAGAAAGGCCCGGGCCCCCGGATAGAGACCGAGACCGAGACCAACCACCTATGCCTACTCTAGGGGCCTATATATTCTATTAGATGGGGGGTCAGTGTTTTAATATAGTATGGCAGTCATATGACCAGCGACCCGTATATATATAGATATATATCTATAGGGGCGATTCAACACATCGGCCCTTCCCTAAATATTGCCAGTTGGGTCGGTGTTTGTTTTAATATAGTATGGCAGTCACATGACCTAAAACTGCCTACTCTATAGAGAATATAGCCGATTCCGGCATCAATCACCGAAGGGAATCCCCTCTAAATTGAAAGGGGGGGGGAGCCTATCTATCTTGGGCGCTATACTATATTGGGGCAGTCATATGACCAGCGACCCATATATATCTATAGTTTCCAACAGAACAGACCTCGGGAAATGTTGTTTAGTCGGTTTTCCGGCCGGCGACTTTTCAACAATTGATCCACCTCGCCGGCTCGGCGAGGTCGCTGTGCTGGGGTTGTGGCGAATGCCCTGAAGTCGGCCGAACCACTCGACCGGGCCATTCATGTTACGTATATAGATCATCAATCAATCGCCACTCATCCATCAATCAATCAGAAGCCACTCCTGTTACGGTATGGACTGCACCACTAACTACAACTCTGGATAGTCGATAGTCGTCCATCCATCGGACTGACTCATGTTACGTATACTCTACTCATGTTACGTATATAGTATGGTCCATCAATCAATCAATCACCGGGTTCAATGGTTCGAATAGTCCAGTTGGCTCCGCCGCCGGCTGGCGCATCCCTCGGCCCCCCCCTATAGATAGAGATATGGGCCATATATCTAGAGGGGGCCGAGAGCGAGCAGAAATGCCCTAGCCCCGGCCCCCCCCCTTCTCTCTATATGGGTTCTATGGGGGGCACCTAGACTCTATATATCTAGTTTAGGCACTCGATCGAATCAAGAGATCGAGGCCCCCTATCTCCCTATCTATGGGGGGCTCTCCCGTTGGCCTAGGGTTCCTCCCCCTAGAGAACTCTATGGTATGGCTATCGCCATATAGAGAGAGAAAGGGACCCTCCCCCTACTCGGCCCCCCCAACCCCATCCAATCTCCAATCTAGAGAGACCTGGGATCTGGGCGGGCGGTCCCCCTATGACGATATGGGAGAATTCAGCTCTCTCCCGTTGGCCCATATAGATATAGGGGCCCCCCTCTCTCTATATGGGGCCTCCCCCTCCTCGACCTTTCTAAATGACCTCGACGATCAGTCAATGACCCCTATACAGATGGCCCCCCCCTATCCGCCATATAGAGAGAGGGGGTCGAGCGCATACCCATATCTAGATAGGGCCCCAACCCCCCCCCCCCTCCCCTCTCTATAGATCTATATGGGCCCGGGGTGGGCGGGCGCCTATAGAGATCTATAGGGGTCCCGATAGGGCGGGGGAGTGCCAACTCTATCTAGCTTAGCTGCCCCCTGGCCCCAACCCCACCCCCAGAGATCTATAGGGGAGGCGGGCGCCTATATCTAGATAGATAGGGGCGCATAAAGAGAGGCGGGCGCCTATATCTAGATAGATAGGGGCGCATAAATGACTGACCTTCGTCGGGAGAGGGCCCTGGGCTCGACCCCGAACTCTCGATAGGGGGTCGAGGACCCGGGGCCCTCGGCCCCTCGAGTTGATCCCGTGGGTTAGGTGGTTGTGTTCGGAGAGATCAATCGAGTTTCGTTATTCATGTCAGATCGGAGCGGGAACCGACGAGAAACTTCTCGAGATGCTGGAGGCGGCCCCCCTCTCTATAGATCGTGATACCCGCTTACTAATGGTACTACGTTATTCGAACCCGAAGCCCAGACTGAAGCGTAGACTCCTTAGGCGAAAGGAGTCCGTGCTTCAAGACAAGAATGGACGAACTGGGAAACCGGAAAGCCCATGCCCATGCCCATGCCCATGCCCATGCCCATTAATTGTAGGTCAGGCCAGGCCAGGCAGCGTCCGCCTCTCCACTGCATGTGGTTCAAGAAAGAGCATATGTAGTGGCATATGTAGTAGCATATGTAGTAGCATATGTTATGCAGTAGATGTGCTCGCGGACTGCGAGAAGACGCTGCAACAAAGCGGGGTCCAATGCCCCTTCCTTCCCCGCTGCTTTGCTTGCTTCGGTTCAGTAACGCTTCAGTTCAGTAACTTAGTGTAGTGGTAGTGCTGCGCCGCAACAACCGATCGGGAGATGAAATAAGAATTCCTCCGAATCCCCGACCTTCCTTCACATGTTCAATCCTTTTCCAGCGGTTTTCCCAGAGATCTTTCCCATTAACGCAACTTTCATTTCGCCCATTCATGGAGTTGTATTTAGTACCTCCAAGAAATACGATTATCCGCCGTTAGCAAGTAATGTGGGTTGGCTTGGATTACCCAGTGTTCTGATCACCATACTGTTGCTCGCAGCTGGCGCACCTCTCCTAACTATCGCCCATTTCTTCTGGAATAATTTCTTTAGGAAAGACGATTTTACATATTACCGCCAAATCTTTCTTCTATTAAGTACGGCTGGTACCATCCTGATGTGCTTCGATTATTTCGAACAAGATAGGTTCAATGCTTCTGAATTCATTGTCTCAATCCCACTTCCTACTAGCAGTATGCTCTTTATGATCTCGGCTTATGATCTAATCGCTATGTACTCAGCTATTGAGCTTCAGAGTCTATGTCCTTATGTGATCGCAGCATCGAAAAGGAACTCTGAATTTTCCACGGAAGCCGGCTTGAAATATTTGATTTTAGGCGCATTTCCCTCTGGAATATTATCGTTTGGGTACGACTGGACAACTACCGGTGTTATTTCCGTCCGATCTCCCTTCGCGGCCTATAGCCCCTAGACTAGAAATTTCAAGGGCCCCCATATATAGATAGGGTAGGGTAACCCCGGGCCTCCTCTCCCAACTCTATATAGTATAGTATAGTATAGTATAGTAGGCCGTCGCCATATCTCTAATCTGAACTAGGAGGGGGGGGGGGTGCCGACTAGATATATAGCCGCCCTCTCCTCGGCCCCATATCTATATATATAGGGGGCCGAGCGATTAATCAATGACCTTTCGTCGCCTCTCCCGTTGGTCGAGGGCCTATCTAACCCATATATAGAGTCTAGAGGGGGGGCTCGTCCTCCTCTCCCCATCTATATATCTCTATAGGGGGCCGGGGACCCTCCCCCCTCCTACGTCGAAAGGCCCTCGGCCTCCTCGAATTCATTTAGAGAATCTAGGGGAGCCCCCTCCCTGAACTATCTTATCTTATTTATCTGGGGGCGATTCATGAACCGGCGTAGGCCGTCGCCATATGGATATAGATAGATAGATAGATAGATAGATAGATATAGATATCTATCTATATCTATCTATATAGAGGGAGCATAGAACTATGACTAGAACCCCCTACGTATTCTAGAATCTTCCAGAATCTTCTAGATTATAATAGAATCCTCTCCCGTTGGCCCCCCGAACTAGGGATATAGGGCCCAGCCCAGCTATATCTAGTAGGCCGTCGGGGAGGCCCGAATAGATATAAGATCTATAGGCCCCCCCCCTTCTCTAGAGAGGGGATATAGAGGGTAGGGGCGGGGGAGTGCCGACGCCGCCCCCCCCCCCCTCCATAGAATAGAGGGGAGATAGGGGCCCCATATAGATATATAGGCATATAGATATAGAGGGAGCCCCCCATATCTAGATAGGGGCCCTCTCCCTCCTCTCGTCGGCACGAGGGAACTAGGAGAGTGCCCCATAGAGAGAGAGGGGCCCTCGGCCTAACGGCCGGGGGCCCCTCTCTCTCTCTATATAGATCTATATGGGGGCGCCGGCCCCCCCCCTCATGGGTCGGGGGAAGTCCTCGTCCTCCCCATCCCCAAGATCTGGGATATGGCCAGATATAGATATATAGGGGAGGTGGGGGTCGCCATATAGAGAGTATAGAGTCTAGAGGGTGCCTCGACCCATATAGAGAGAGGGGGGGGGTCGAGCGCCAACTAAACTCTATATAGCCCTATCGCTCACCCCCGCCCCCATAGATCTATAGGCCTAACCCCCCTATATAGATCTATGGGGGCGCCGGTTAGCCATAGAGTATAGATCTATAGGGTGGTTCGCTACGCTCACTCCTCGACCGGCCTATATCTCTATAGGGGCGCCCCCCACCCCTTCCTATCTTATCTTATCTTATCTTATCTTATCTTATAGTTCTAGATAGGGTGACCCCTAGATGTCTATATATCGCCCCCATATATGGATAGGCCCCCCCCTCCAGATATTATATAGAATTCTAGATAGGCCCAACTATCTTATCTTATAGTTCTAGATAGGGGCCGGGGAAGGAGTCTCTCTACTCCGAATCTCTCTACTCCTAATTCCCCTCCCAAACTCGCCACACGGGACGGGCTATGTCCCCCTACGTGCAGAAGGCCGAGAGTATGGCGTAAAGTCAGTTCGGATTGGGGGGCGAAATGAATCTCCTTGGAGGGGTATTCCGAAGGTGTAACCGCAATGGGCGGTTCCCCGGTACTGAAACCAGAGGAGCGACCAGTTGGTGGACCAAACCCCAACCCAGCGTCACACGTTCTCCTTCCATCCAGTGCCCTTCGACTCCTCCCGGAATAGCGTGATCGGAGCCGAGCCAGGAATGGCCGGAGCGGACACCCACCACTCCCGGTTAGAGAGGCCCTCTCTAAGACATTCGGGGGAGATGTTCACAGGGGCTAAAGAAACTCGTTCCACCGGATCAGGCCGCACCGAATGGTCTTGGGCAGAGACCCGCTGCTTACTGCCCACGGGCTCACGACCCCTAGAAATTGCCCTTTGAACTCTATCTGGGGGGGGGGCAGCCACAGATCCAGGTCGTGCCCGCCCCCCCTTTCAAATTCTAGGGCATATCTTCGGTTCCTTCCAATTCCCGCGCCGATCTGTCATATACGAAGAACATTCATTCTGGCACTCACTATTTACACTATTTAGCGGTACTATCATGCATGTACGTGGGCCCGGTTGCGTTGCGACGTCAGTCGGAGAGATTCAGATCGACGAAAAGGAGATCTGTTGTGGGCCATCTATCTATCTATCTATCTCACGGCGCGGATCGATCGCGCAGATAGATGACCCCAGATTCCCGGTCTCTCTCTTTAGTTCGGGGGGGGGAGCGCGCAGTCGAATCAGGACTCACGCCCACCCCCCTCTCTCTATATGTTCCCCCTTCTCAATGTTTGATAACCGGAGACGGAGAATTCGAATGCATGTTCGATCTGGGAATGGGGGAGGAGTCCATGGAGAGGGAGTCGCAGGTTCGATTGGGAGTGGCCAACTCCTGAAAGGCGAGGAACGAAGCGGGCGGGGGGGCAGCCATGGTGCAGCAGGACAAAGCTAGTCGGCCGTAGGGAGCCCCAGATAGAGATAAGATATAGAGAGGGGGGGGCGATGGCGGCTCTCTATAATGGGGGATGGGCCCCCCCTATATAGATTCTAGATATGGCGACGGCCTACTCTATAGAGTATATAGCTGCGGGCCCCTATCTATCTATCTATATAAGGGCCTCCAGCCCTATATAGATATAGAAGGGCCCCTATATCTATATCGGGGGGCGGGTGAGTGCCCCAATCTCATATATCTGCCAGATCTCTAAGATCTATAGAGAGGGGGGCCTCCGGATAGAGAGATACGGGTTAGGTCTCAAGACCAGATAGAGAGATAGGGCCTCCAGATCGAGATAGAGGGGCGGCCCGGTTGTATCACGTATAGAATGGAATGGCCCTCTCTCCCATAGAGAATAGAGGGGGGGCCCTCTACCTAGATGCAGCCTATCTCTCTATCCGGAGCTTCGCTTAGCTCCCCTATATAGAGAACTCATCGAGGTAGAGGAAGGAGAGATAGGGCCCTTCTATTCTCTACGTGATAGAAGCAAGCCCTACCCTAGTATGGTATGGCATCTAAGCTCCCTCTCTATAGATCTGCCCATGCCTATCAAGATGGGAGATGGGATCTGGCCCAGAGAATAGAGAGGCCCGAAGTTCTAGATAGAGGGCGGCCCAGTTATATAGATATGGAGTTCTATACTCTAGATATGGCCCTATAGATTGATCTGGGACTCTATAGATCAAACGAGACTCTATCTCAGCGCACTCTTCTCTCTCTCATCCGACGATACTCTATCACACTCTGCTCCCCCTAGAGTTCAGATTTGGCAGCCGACTCGCAGAACGAGAGGAGAAGACCATAGAGCATCACCCCTATAGAAATGAATTTCCTTCTGTCTCCTCATATAGAGATAGGGGCAGCCCCTCTAGATCTCTATGGGCCACGGCACGTATGTAATATGGAATATGGATTGAATAATCCCACCATCCATGTGAAGCTATGGTGAAGTGAAGGAGCCCCATAGAGAATCTAGTTCAGGATCCCAGCTATATAGAGAGTAGGCCCCCATATCCATATCCATATTCTATAGAGGGGTTGCCAGTTCAGGGATGGGGCCCGCCCCTCTATTCTATCTGGGAGCGAAAGCAGTAGGCGTGATGAACCGAAGTGGGAAGTGATCGGCATATTCGTCGTAGCGTGGGGAACTGCCGTATGCGTAGAAAGGAAAGGAGGTGTGAAGTGGACGTGAGGAAATGGGCATCGATCCCCGGCCCCCCCCTCTCTATTCTATCTTATCTCGGCTCCCCCCCCCCCTCTCTCTATATGGGCGATGTATCGATTGAGTGGAAGGGCGGGCGCTATATCTATATAGGGCGCGGTCTCTCCTCTCCGCAGTTGTATCAGGAAGCGGGATTCTGATTGGGTATTGATTGTAGATAGACGGTATCTCCCCCTATCTCTCTATGGCGATCCCCTTCTCTCTGCAGCTTCGTAACTCCCGGTCATCTCCCTTCTCCCGAATGATGAATCCCCCTGCCCTGCCTGAGTAGAGTAGATCTCCCGGACATATCATATCTGCTCCTTGCTGGTATTTGGATCATCCCGCTTCAGGACCATATAGAGATAGGGCGTCCGGCCAACCGGGATAAGTGTTGAGTCCTTGCTATGGTGAACCATCTAGATAGAGGTCAGTTAGAAGGAATCTCCGGGCCCCGAACTATGGATTAGAGAGGGGGCCGGGCCCCATATCAATTTCTTTATGTGGCGAGGTGGGGTAGGGCCTAAAGGCTCTGTCACTATCACTATTACTATCAATAGGGCGGGGGCGGGCGGATTGCTCTCACTGGTTGGCCACCGCAGCATCACAGATAGATCGAGGTCTGTCGCTCACTGATCTAGAGAGTAGAGGGGCGTTCCTCTCCCCCATATAGAGAGTAGGCCGTCGGGAGAGCGGTCCCCTACGTATAGGTTTGCCCGTCGGTCCCCTACGTGGAGTAGAGAATCCGATGGCCGGGGCGCCTATCGGCCCTCCCCTCCCCCTCTCTATGTAGCTATAGCTACAACTACGACTGCAACTAGAACTGTAACTAGAACTACTATGATATATAGAGGGTGGAGGGTGCCGACTAGACTCTAGATGCCCTCGACCCGGCGGCCTACGTATGACGTAAACGTAGAGAATTCTAATTCAATTCGTTCGTCCATTGGTCGAGGGGGCATATAGAGAGAGATAGGGGGCCCTCCCCTTCCTCGACTATATAGAGTTTAGTTGGCGAGTATAGAGAGATGGCCTCTATAGAGTCTAGATAGATGGCCCCATCCATCAAATCTGGGCGGCCCTACCCTATCCTATAGTTCTATCTGGGGATAGATCGATCTATAGGGGCCCTAGGGTTGGTATATAGATAGATAGGGACCAGCTATGTCTAGATCCTCCCGAGCATAGCATCTAGTCTATATAGAGATAGGGAGATAGGGGCCCGTCGGCGCCCTCCCCTCTCTCTAGATGGGCCCGCCTCTATCTATATAGCCGCGCTCCTCTGTCGGGGGAGTGCAGTATATAGTTTAATTGGCACTGTCTAGAGATAGAGTTTCATTGGCACCCGATTTGGATAGGGAACTCTAACTATAGCCGCCCTCGACCTGACCTGGATGAGTCTATATAGAGATAGTAGATAGGGATTGGAGTATACGAGATAGAGATACGAGATAGAGATATAATACCGATACCGTCGGCCGAGCCCAGCAGCGGGTCCTGTCCTCCCCATAGATCTCCCCCGCCCCTATATAGAGTAGAGAGATGGATCTAGATGGCCGCCCCCAGATGATATGATATGATATGATATGATATGATATATATGGCTGAATGAACGCTATGGGTAGAGGAGTCAGGGGGGCGGGGATTGAAGAAAGGTCGAGCCCTCTCCCATCTCTATTATGACTGTAGGTGTAGGTGATCTCTATTATGACTGTAGGTGTAGGTGACTCCATTCTATCCTGATACGACTGTGATACGACTGATATCACGCTAGATAGAGAGGGGCCCGGCAGTCAGTCCCTTCCGGCATCGGCGGGAGCATCCATCTATCATATACGTGATACGACTGATATCACGCTAACAAAACTGATGCATCATCCATCAGTCGGAGTTCAGGTCATACCTCTCTCCATAGAGATCCGAGCAGATAGAGAGAGACCATCTAGATCTATCTCTCTCTCTATCTGTATCTCTCTCAGATAAGATAAGATAAGATAAGATAAGATAAGATATATATCTCTCGATCTCTCAGATAAGATATATATCTCTCTCGACTCACTCTGTATCTCTCTCAGATATATATCTCTCTCTCTATCTCGACTCTCTATATCCATATCTGGAGACCCTTGGGGGCGGAGACGAAAACTGTATATTCCATACGTGACCTATACCACATATCCAGGGAGTGTCTGGGTCTGAAACTCGCCCTGACGTGGGAGATAAGATAATATTACTCTATAGGGGAGCCCCATCCCCATATAGATAGGGCCCCTAGCTAGAGAGAGTAGGCCGCCGGCCCGGGGGGCGGCTATAGAGAATAGGCGACCCGATGAAGTTCTATAGTTATATGTTCTATATATAGGGGGGCCCTCTCGGTACACATCCATCTACATCTATTAGACTCTATACGTGATACGTGATATCAGTCGTATCACGTATATAATGGATAATGGATGGCCCTATCCATACTTTCTATGGGGTGGGGGCTCGACTCGACCCCCCCCCTCCATAGAATCTAGGGGAGCCCCCCCCACCCCCCCTAGATTTCTATATGGGGGGCCCATCTATATGGGGGAGAGAGGGGGGCCTATTAATCTAGGGGGGCCCCCTATCCCTATCTATATATGGGGATGGGGCACCCGCCCCTCTATATAGAAAGAAGCGGAGGCCTATCTAGATATGGGGTCCCCCTATCTCCCCCATCTAGAGGGGGGCGCCCCGGCCCCCTCCCCCTCTGGATGATCTGGAGATGGGTATGGGGTCGAGGGAGAGCCCCCCCCCCATCCCCCCCCTATCTTATCTCTCTGGGAGGTTGTCGATCGAGTAAATAGAATGGGTAGGTGGGGGCGGGCCCCTATCTATATACGGGGCGGGGCCCTATCTGTCTATCTGGGGTTGCCCGGCCATTTCTCTATATCTGAGGTAGGCCCTATATAGATTCTCTATGGGCTCCCCTATATATGGCCGGGGCTGGGATAGGTGGGTTCGGCTCTATAGACGTGATATGGGTGCTAGCTCGACTAGAGATGAACGAAAGACTGACTGGAGATATGATATGCGGGACTAAAGATGATATGATACCGTAGACTAATGATGATATACCGTCGACCTATATATGGATAGGGGAGTGGACTGCCCTCTATCCCTCTCTCCCCATCTAGATAGAGGGGGGGGGCGGGCCCCCAGATAGATATATAGGCCCACCCAATACCGATCGCCCTAGAATTCTGTGGCCAATCGATAGAATGGGTGGGCAATGCTCCCCTATCCCGGGGGCACTCGAGATCGAGGAGAGGAACCCTATCTAGATATCTATATCTAGATGGGGCCCCCGATATCTATCTGTATTCTATATGCCCTATAGAAGCAGAGGGGCAAACAAAACAAACAAACAAACCTATATGGCACGGCACTGATTGATATCTGTATTCTATATGCCCTCTATATTGATCTGGCGAACATATATGCCAACAACATCTGAAGGAAAGGAAGCCCCACCCTCCACCCATATAGAGATCTGGGGGGAGGGGAGGAACTACCCGACCAACCTCAATTGCCCAGGGAGCGGGGGGGGGGGTTCTTTAGATCTCCCCCGCCCCCCCTGAACTCTGAACTCTCTCGGCTCCCAGATTTCTATATAGGGCTGGAGGGGGAAGGGGAGGTCCCAGATAGAGAGAGGGGGGCACTCCCCCGCCCCTCTATTCTCTCTGGGGAAGGGGAGGGCCCCCGATCAACTAGATCTGCCAGATCTGATCGATCGAGATCGAGATCTCGATCTATAGAGAGGGGAGGGGAGGGGCCCGCCCCCCCCTATATAGACCAGATATCTGGGGAGGGTGAGGGGGGACCCGCCCTCCACCCCATATCTATATATAGATATAGGGTGCCTAGTATCTATAAGTTAAGTCTAGCCGCCCCCCATAGATAAGATAGTTCAGGAAGGGGGGCCGGGCTCCATATGGCCAGATAGATATATAGGGGAGGGCCTAGGGGTGCCTAGTCTATATCCATAGCCTAGCCGCCTTCCCCGAATAGTCTAGTCCATTACATAATACAGACTAGAGTAGAGTAGAATAGACCTAGTCTATGTCCGACCATCCCATCAATAGCTATCTCTATCTGTGCAACACTAGCTTAGCTCTCTGTCGGACAATGTCCATCCGTCCGACCGGGCCTAACTAACAAGCACCTTGAAGCCGATCCAACATTCCAGATCGGCTTACCCCCAGCCCTCCCCACAGACTCCCTCTAGCCACCCTCCATCTACAACCCTCTCCACCGAGGGAATACAGAGGGAAGCCCTGGAGAGCTCCTCCAGCGAGATCCAGCCTCTGGTCTAGCAACACCCAAGGGCTCCACCCCGGGCACCTACCTCCAGTTTCCCCGCCCACCTAAACAGGTATAGGATATGGGGAGGGGCGGTTGGGCCCATCTAGATCTCTCTATGGGCCCTGAACTATCCATCTGATCTGGGCGCCTATATATCGATCTATAGGGGAGGGGGGCGCGCCATATAGATAGATAGGGACCTGACCGAAACGGGCATATCTATAGTAGCCAGTAGCCCCCCAATTCTCTATAGATCCTCCCGGGCAGAGGACTTTTCAATGTGGTGTGGTCGGCGCCCTCTAGATCTATATGCCCCCCAGACCATATAGAGATAGGGCCCTATACTCTATAGATATGGGGGGCCCTCGGCCAGATAGATCTATAGGGCTCCCGAGCAGCCCTGTAGATCTATCCAGCAATGTGGTCGGCGGGGCACCTATAGATAGTGCCGGAGGGGGAGGGACCCATAGAACTATAGGGGCCCTCTCTATACTCTATATGGGGCATTTCTCTCCGCTTGGGAGGGGTTGGTTCAGTCTGGACTGACTAGAGAGTGGAGATTGGTTCCAGCCCTATCTCCCCATCCATCTATGGAATAGATGAGATGGACGCCCTCGATCTATCGAGTACCCCCCCCCCTATCTCTATATGGGAGTAGAGTAGATATATTCTCCTCTCCCCTAAGTATTAGGCATTAGGCATTAGGCGTGCATCCGCCCTTCCCTTATCTAGATAGGGATAGGGCGCACCCCATATAGAGAGAGGGGGTCTGCCTGTCCACCGGTGGCCCCCCCTCTCTCTATATAGGCATGACATTCCACGGCTGAACTTACGGGATAAATCTTTACCTCCCATCTATGGTCCCTCCATGAAGTATATCTATCCGGGGCGGGCCCCCTCCCTCTATATCTTATCTATCTGGGGCGGGCCGAGTTCGGGCCCCCCTCTCTATAGATTCTATAGGGCCGGCGGGCCCCCCCCCTCTCTATTCTATCTTATCTCGGCTCCCGAGCCCCTCTCTATTCTATCTTATCTCGGTATTCTCTATATCTTATCTATATGGGGCGGGCCCCCCCCCTCCCTTATTATATCTTATCTTATCTTATCCTATCTTATCTTATCAGTTCTCTATAGAGGGGGAGATAGTTCTTTATTCCTTTCTATGTATAGTAGGAGTGGGACGTCGGGAGAGGGCCTAACCCAATTCTGGGGGCCGTCGCCATATATCTATCTATATAGCTCTCCCCTCGAGATAAGATAAGATAAGATAAGATAAGATAAGATAAGATAAGATAAGATATATAGGGCTGGGCTCGTTCCCCAGCTCTCTCCAGTAGGCCGTTGGGGCCCTCTATAGAATAGATCATAACCCCGGCTGTCGGCCCCCCGGCAGTCCCCGGATGGATGCATCGAATCGACCGAATGTCATATCTATAGTCAGCACCCTCTACTCTCTATATGGTATGGCGACGGAGCCAGAGATCAAACGACTAGATGGCAGGCACTAGATATAGAGAGCAAACGCCATATATGGATAGGGGACCAGCTTCCAAACCTTTCGACTAGCCTAGTTAATGAGCAATGCCATATAGATAGTTCAGGGCCGGATGCTCTGATCAGACAGAGGGATGACGGCCCCATCTAGATATATAGATATAGATCTATATAGATATATATATATATATATCTATATGGGGACTCAGACCGAAGGATGCTCTACCGTCCAGCGGGAGAGCCCGGGGATTAGATCAGATTGGATTAGATCATTTGTTGCCCGACTCGATAGATAGGTCTAGATAGGGGCCCCCACTCTCTATATAGACTATGGATCTCCAACCGGGAACCCGCAAGATGAGAAGGGGGATCTGCAAAGAAGTTTTCTATGATTCTATGGTTTATGCAGATGGGTGCCCCGCCCCCCATCTAGATAGATATATACCCAACCTTTCCTTCCCAACCCCTCCCTATATATCTTCGGCCCTATATATCGAGATAAGATTTCTCTTCCAAGATAGGATCTATATATGGCCACCTCCACCTATATAGCTCAATAGGTGGGCGTGGGCGGTCGCCTATATCTAGATAGTTCAGGGGTCCTCTCCCAGATAGTTCTATATGGGCCGGGGTCCCCCCCATATATATAGAGGGGCCCCTATCTATATCTTATCTGGGGGCCGGGAAGAGAGTTGGCGGGGTATAGAAACGGATAGTCGGGCGTATAGAGTAGTTCCCCCTCGATTGCCCTATCTAACTATATGGGGTGGGGAGTCCCCCTATCCGCCGGGCCATCTCTCTATATCTGCCAGATCTATATATATATATATACCCCGGGCTCCAGCTAGTTCGAATTGACCCCTATACAGATATGGCGGCTGCGCATAGAGTAGGCTCCTCGGCCTCCCGGGCAGAGGTACTAACTCCAGTATGGTATGGACAGCTCGAGCTTCTGTTCCAAGCGGCCGGCCATATAGATAGGTCTTATCTTCTTATCCTCTATATAGATTCTGGCTGGCTATATAGATTGGGATTGGGTTTGTTTCCTGAGCCCACCCCAATATAGAGTAGAGATAGGGGGGACCTTACATAGATAGGGGTTGGGGCGCCCCTATCTATATATGGCGACCAGACTCTAGATAGTTGTCCGATTGGCGTTGGTCGATCCCCATATATAGATAGAGGTTGGCCGAGAGTACCCAACCCCCGACTTTAGAGGCGGGGCCATAGATATAGCAACTCTATATAGCCGCCCACTATCTCTATATAGCGGCTCCTCGACTGTGGCCCGATAGGAAATTAAGAATATAGGTATATATGGCCACCTCCACCTCCACCTCCACCTCCATATAGAGGTAGGGGCCTCGGAGAGAACTATAGATGGCGGGCATGCATATAGTCCATATAGTCCCCTAGGCCCCCCCTCTCCATAGAAATCATAGATAGGGGCAATTTAGAGTTAGAGGGGTTCTATGGGTCCCTCGATCTCGATCTGCATAGCAGAACTCGACTCCCCCCTCCATAGAGAGAGATAGAGTAGAGGGATAGGGATAGGGCTTCTCCGGCCTAGTTCGGAGCGTACTGTACTATATCTCAACCGCCTAGAGAGTTCAGGGTTCTCTATCTCGATATTGAAATGTAGTCTCTTCCCCCCACCCCCACTCTCTATATTGATATTGCGCCCAGCCCCCCATTCAAATCTAGCGTCTCATCTCAATCCAGAGGGAAGGGCCATAGAATAGAAAGGGCCCCTCGATCTGCCATATGGAGTTCAGATCTATAGGCGATCCCCTTCCCCTATATATGGATCACAGCTAGCTTCGATTCAACCGGTGTTTTATACCCTCGCCCGCCCCCTACCTAATAGAGATCTGATCTATAGGCGATCCCCTATAGATTCTATGGATCGATCGACGTTCGGATAGGGCCGGTGTTCTCAGTGGTGTTTGTGGACCGCCCCTCATCTATATCTTGGTGAGACCGGTGTTCGAACGGAGACTGACCCCCTCCGACTTCGTGGTTGTGCGGAGCCCCACCCCATAGTATAGTAGATTAGATTGAGCGAGTCTAGATAGGGGGTCGCCATATCTATCTGATGAAGATCCATATAGCATCACGAACCAGATATATAGATATAGATATAGATATCTAGATATATCTATATATACAGGGTCCGGTTCCCATCCATTCGCCGGCGAGAAGATAGGGCCACCCCATATCTAGTTCCAAACATTTCCCGGAGCGACTTTAGATCTTAGACGAGCGCCTTTAGATCTTATCTTGGAGGCTTCAGCTTCAATCTATAGATGTGGGTGGGGCCCCCTATCTATACTCACTCTATATGGTATGGGGGACCCTCTAGACGAATGGGCATGGGCCCGGTCCGCCATATCCCAGATCTCTATAGGGGAGGGGCCCGGGAAGGCCATCTATCCATACCCCCCCCGCATCCGCATTCGCATTCGCTGATTGGAGAAGGGATCTCGTTCAGAAGATATGTGTGCAAAATCGAAGATATGTGTGGCCGATTGGATTGATGGAATGGAGATCAACACCACTGTTCAAGATCTATATAGATAGGGCGCCCGGAATGATTGCAGGGAGAAACAGAATAGAGTGGTATTGAGTGCCGTCCCCATATATAGAGAGGGCGCCCATATAGATAGATTGTTAGGGATTAGGCTAGGCTATAGAGTCAGATCATAGGATGGGGGGCCCGCCCTAGAATCTAGAAACTCACCCTCCCCCCTATATAGATATAGAATATAGATATATGGCCGAAATCTAGAGTTCTCGTATCTATCTCTATATAGGGCCGGATGGATCATATTGCGTATGTATGTATGTATGTATGTATGTATGTATGTATGTATGTAATATCTCGTCTCGGTCCCGCCCCTATCTATATATCTCTTCTCTCCGGTGCCCTATCTATATCTGTTCGATCACGGTCAGTTCGGTGTTTGTGTTTGCGTTCGGGCCTCCGAAATAAAGGGAAGAAAGTACGGTGCCCCCTATCCCCTATCTATCTATCTATATCTCTCTCTATCTCTCTCTCTATATCTCTATCTATCTATATCTAGATAAAGAAGGAGTGGAGAAGCGGAGTTGCGGAGTTGGAACAACTTTCTCCGCAACTCGCACCATTCTCTATGGGAGACCAGAGAAGCGGAGTTGCGGAGTTGGAACAACTTTCTCTCTAGTGCTGTCCAGCTTCCCGATCTCTATACAGCCTGCCCCCACTCTCTATAGAGTTACCCAGAGTGAACTATAGGGCAGGGCCGGGCAGAACCCCTAGAAATTGAAAGGGCAAGCTATCGGCTGTCGCCCCGAGTTTAGTGAGATATTAGATAGGGGCCCCCACTATCTAGAAACTAAACGGGCGGCCCCTAGTGTTCTATATATATCTATGGGGAGTGCCCCCACCCCGAACTATAGCTATAGATAGGGCCCATAGTTCTAGAGGGGGTCGAGTGCCCTACACTATAGATAGAGATAGAGAGAGAGATAGAGAGAGATATAGATATAGAGAGAGATATATCTATGCGTCCCATACGAAACGAAGATTGATTGATAGATAGGGCTGGAACCAACCTACTATCCATAGTCCAGACTGAACAAATATGGATATAGGGCAAGATATCTAGAGAGGGCCAACCCAACCCCCATATATAGATGGGCCCCCTCCATAGTTCAGAATTCTAAATAGGGGATCTATATATGGTGGGGAACGGATCCTGGAGAGTGCCATATATTATCTAGATCTATCGCTCACACCCCAGACCCAGATGGATAGTTCAGGGTGCCCCCCACCCCTTCCTATCTTATAGTTCTAGATAGGGGCGCCATATATTCTCTATAGGGTGCCAACTAGACTAGTGAGTGCCGACTGTATATATAGCCTCGCCTAGCCTAGCCGCCCCCAGATGATAAGATAGAATAGGGGGGGGGGAGGGGGGGCCGATAGAGAGGGGCGGGTGAGCGTAGCCCTATCTATATATGGGCCCTTATATTCTCTAGATATGGGCAAGAGAGGGGAGTAGAGGGGGCCCTCTATAGAGAGCCTAGGGACTCCCCCACCCCTGCCCCCCCCCTCCCTATAGATCTTCTATATCTGGGTCGGGTCATTTCTGCGCTCACTTCAGGTCGGCTTTCGATGATGGCTCGACAGTTCTATAGATATGGCTCTCCGTAGTGGGCCCCTAGAGATATATAGATCTATATAGATATATAGATCTATATGGGCAAGAGAGGGGTCGGCTGGTCCCTGATGGCTCGACCCCTATAGTAGTGGGCAGTAGTGGACTCTCCTCTCTATAGTAGCCCTAACCTAAATAGAACTCTATGGGCAAGAGAGGGGTCGGCTCGCTGCGGACCGCTGTCGTCCGGTTGGCATAGAAATAGAAATCGAATAGGCACCCATATATATATATAGATAGGGTCGGCCGAGCACCCTATCTATATCTGGAGCCCATGGTCTGGATGGACTATGGCCCATACAGATATCTAAGGGCATCACTAGACTATGGCGCATCGCTCTAGTCTGGACGGTTCTTTCTCTATATCTTCATCACATGCATGCCTCTCTCATGTTCACGTATATGGCATGGCCTCACTATCTAATCCATAGTCCATCCAGACTATATACGTGACATGATTGGCAGCCGGTCGAGCCCTATCTAGACTCCCCCCATATATAGATATAGGGCCCCTATATTCTATGGCCCTATATCTATATATGGCGAGCATGAACCGATTACCGATCATGTATGCGGACGAGAGCGAAGCGAGCCCTCCATGGAATATAGGGTAGAATTCTATTATCTATATGGAGGCTTCTATTTTACACGTGGGTGCGGTGCTGTTTGATGAGCAACTATACTCTCTAGAGTAGGGGTAACTGGTTGAGCGCTCTATATATAGATCTCTGGTGCCGTTTGATGAGGCCCCCCTATAGATAGATAGATAGATAGATGGCTCCCCCCTATCTATCTATATGGTAATGGGCAACATAGCCCTTCCCGGTCCGAGAAGGAAGAGTGAAGGGAGCTTGTAGAGTGAAGGGGGATTGGGACACTTATAGATAGATAGATGGCACGGACGGGAGGGAGCAAGCTATAAGCAGCATCAGCATGAAGGATCTGTGATATACATAGCTGGGGCCGATCTGATCGCTCTCCACGGATACTTGTGGAGTATTCGCCCCTATATATATATAGAGTCTGGGGCCGATCGAGACGGGGCAGGCTCGCCGGCGAGCCGTGTTCACGTCCGTCCCTTCCTGGTCCCGGTCCAATCCCAATGGCCTACTCTATATAGCTTTCCCGAGATCCTCGATAACGACTCCGAGAGACGGGGAATTAGGAATCGGAGTGTGGAGGAATCGAAGTGTGGACCGGGCCGTATGTATCTCTATTCCCACTCCCTCCCATGCTTCTTCCCGCCCCCACCCCATATAGAGTCATAGTTCTGGCATTCATTGGAAATCCCACACAGGCGCGAGCTCCTCCCCACTAGAGAAATTTCTTTATTTCTTTATTTCCCCCACCCCACCCCACCCCACCCCACCCCACTAATTGAGGCTGAGGCTGAGGCAACTGGTATTTGGTATTTGCCCGTTCGATAATCAGTGGGGCATCTGTGCACTTACGATTCTACCCAATCTGTCGGGCCCGGGGCGGGGTCGATATAGATATAGGGCGATATAATATAGATATAGGGCGATATCTATTATGGGGTCGCGCCGATTGGTGAATATCCGAACGGGGTAGATATAGATCTCCGAACATTCCAGATCGGACCTGCGTTGCTCCGTGATCAAAGTGCCCTGGCATCGGTCGCGGAGATTGGTGGATACGCGCCAGGGGAACGAGTTAATAAAGGGAAGGGCGACATCATCGTCATTTCGGGACATCTATATCTGAACTCTATATCTGCTGCCGGTCGTATTTAGATATCTGTATCCAATACATCATGATGGCTCACCCCGACCTCTCGCACTTGCTTATCGGTGAGGAGATAGAGACAACGCGTTTCATACAGAAATCGCCCCCGGCGAAATACAATATAGGAGCCCTATCTCTATATGGGTACATCTGTTCATTCTTCTCAAACTCTGGAATATAGAACTATAACTTCTAACTCCTTCCTACCAATCAACCTCATCATATATGGATGGGGAGATAGATCCCCATCCGGATCCGGATAAGTGCCAATCGGCCAATCGATTATCATTAGCTGTTGGTTCTATGACTAGAACTTCGTTGAAGTAAAGAGGTCTCTTGAGGTCTCAAGACGACTTAAGAAGTCGTCTTATAGAGTTGTTCGCTGTCGCTAAGGAAACACTGCACTCCGTTCGGTACAGAACATAGATCTAGGGGCGGGGCTATATCTCCCTACCGCCCCCTATCTAGACTCCCCTATCCCCCCCCCCCTCTCTACTCTCAACTAAACTCTATTTATCGGCTCGGCTCCCAGATCTAATCTATATGGGGGAGCCGAGATATAATAGATAGGGGGGGGTGGGGGCCCCTGCTCCTGTTTCGTTCAGGGAAGGTTCGGATCCTTCAATCTCATGTCGGGAGGGATGTGACCTATGTCAGGTCCGTAAGATACCACAGCTTTCGGTGTTCTATGATTGACCTCCAAGTAATGAGTAGGTAGTTCTATTTTTCTGATTCTTCTATTCCTTCCGATTCTCCTCTTCCTGGAGGGGGATTTCCCGGAGGGGGATTTCCTGGAGGGGGGTTTCCTGGAGGGAGATTTCCTGGAGGGGGATTCAAACCAATAGGTTGAATCGCGACACAGCGCATATAGAGAGGGTCCGTTATTGACAATGAGACTTGACAGACAAGTGGGGCCCCTTCTCTTCAATAATACGGAATAATACGAATTTCTCTTCATTTTGTCGTGCTCGGCGAACAAGCTGCCCAAGCATACTCCTTTTAATACAGGAGTTCTTGAGGAAAGCATGGAATTTTGTTTTCGCCACGAGCGCAACCGTTGCAAAAACAAGGATTTGAGTAAGAGGCGGCACCCCTGTCTCTTCTCCAGTAGGCGGAACCATCCTTTTCTCGTTCGGGGTTTATCCACAATACGACATTTGCCCACGATTTGATCGACAAATCCTCCGATATAGGAATATTTCCTCACTTTTCTCGTTCTGACGGAATTCTCTCCAATAGGGATTGGATCACCACGGGACACTTGAAAACGAGTCATGTTGACCATTTCATTATTCACACGGATCTTTCGGTGACTTATAAGCTGCCTCGCTTGAGGAAGGGTTTCGCGGAAATGGAGACGAACCAGGATGACGTCCGATCTCGTTTCTGGATTGAGTGAGAAAGGTATATATGAAGCTCGTTCTGTCCCTCCGTGCATCTTTGCGATAGGTAGATTTCCATGAAAGGGGGACAACTTTCGTATGGCTTGTGATTTGAGATAACTGTTCAAATTCTGTCCCAGAGACGGATTCTTCCCAATAGATCTTCTCTTGCTCTTCAATCTTCGGAGGATGCGGCGTTGTATCCTCGTCAGTCTCTTGTTCCAAACATTTCCCGGAAGTAGACGACGAGTTTTAGATCTCAATGCAGGCAACGTCCTCCGCCCTATATAGTATCTGGGTCCCCCCGGCTGGAATCGTGAATAGGTTCGCTCAATTCCCAGCTAAGCTAAGCTATTGAGAAAGTACTGTACTAAAGTACTGACGTACTGGGCTGGGCTGGGCTGGGCTGGGCTGGGCTGGGCTGGGCTGGGCTGGGCTGGGCTGGGCTGGGCTGGCAGAATCTAGAATGTTGGAATAGAGGAAAGGATCTAGCTCTGTCTCTCATTCGATTTGGGCTTTTTCGCGCCATATTTCGATCTGCCCCTTCTCCGACCCGGAATTCCCAGCGAATCCTTGACTCCCCGAATACGGTGGGATTTCACACCCGGCGGATCTTTCACTCTACCTCCCCTGATCAACACCATAGAATGTTCCTGTGGATTATGACCTTCGCCCGGAATGATTGCAAAGATATCGTGCCGATTGCTCAACCGTACTTTGGCTATCTTACGTGGAGCTGAATTAGGTTTTTTTGGTGTTCTCGTCGAAACGCGCGGGCGTACTCCTCGCTTCTGAGGACATTGATCCAAAGCTCGGGTACGGTCTGTGCGCCGTTTCTCCTCCCTACCATGACGAATCAATTGATTGAATGTAGGCATCGCTCTTCCCGTCCTTCCCCCCCCGTTGCCTCATCATTCATTGCCCATCAATCATTGGTTACTCCCGATCTAAAGCACCCTTCTTCCATTCATGGATAAATCCGATCGTCGAAATCAATAAGAACACCATCATGGACCAAAATCCGGACAGATCAATCTTGTTGGGAGAGACTGCCCAAGGGAAAAAGGAGGTGACTTCTAGATCGGGGGTAATAGGTAGAATGGGAACCGGATGAAATCGTATATCGAAACGACTTCTGGCATCACCGAAGGGATCGGAACCGCATTCGTGGGCCGACAATTTCTCCGGGTAAGTCGAACCATTGGAAGTGAATAGGAAGGGAACACCAAGTAGGATCAAAGAGACTAGCAAACTGATTACTGGATAAATACGAATGGGTGCAAATTCCAACATCGCCCACTCCGTTCTGTTCCCTCGCTCTGCTCGAGAGCGGCATACCGGAGAGAGAAGTCCTACCTATCCTACCGGCACTCGACCCCCCCTCTCTCCCCCATAGAGAGAGAGGGGGGGGGGGAGAGAGAGGGGCCCCCTAGAGATCTAGGCCAACGGCATTCTCATGAAGGAAAGGGGGCGGGGGCGCCCCTGTCCCTCTCCCCCCCCCCTCTCTCCCCCATATAGAGAGAAGGGGGGGGGGGGGAGAGAGGGGGCCCCTAGAGATATAGGCCTGCAATGGATGGATATGGATTCTATACGTAGCATGAGTGGCACCACCGGATCGACTAGTCGTATTGTATATATATGACTAGTCGTATATAGAGGTATTCTATGATTGATTATATACGTAACATGCGTGCGATCTAAAGATGCAAGAAATGATGTCTAGATATCTCGATCTAAGATCTGTTCGGAGATAATATGCGGACGACTATCGATTATGGGGTGGGGGCCCTCTCTATATGGGGGGGGGGGTGGCCCGATTAGACCAACCCATTTCCGCCCACTCATCAACCCCCCCCCAGATTGTTGGAGGAGATAACTTCTTCATCGATGGTTCAATTAATACAATAAACGGATGGGGCTCCGCCCTATATATTATATTCTCTGGCAATCACTTACTTCACCGTAGCGGCACAATCACTTCGCCGTAGCGGCACAATCACTTCACCGTTCGGCACAATCAAGAGCGATCAACCAGATAGGGGGCCTCTCCCAGCTATATATATCTATATTCTATAGAGTAGGCCGTCGCCATATAGATATGATATATAGAGAGGGTGGGGGTGCCGACTGTAACTGTATAGAATCTCCACAGGGCCCTCGATCAACCAACCAACCTAGTTCGATGAACCAAACCTAGTAAAGGAGTAAAGGCCCTGGCCCCGGCTCTCCTAATCTAATGGCCCTGGCCCTCGGATATATATAGATAGGGCCAACGGCTCTCCACGTTGAACCCACGACCATCGGCCATCTATTCATTTAGAATCGATTTACATCTACCGTTCTGTACGTGACGAATTGAACCCACGGCCATCTATCTATTATCATTAGACATAAAGACCCTCGCTCAAACCGGCACACCATTGAATTGAGACTGATGAGTATGTAACTCGTGATAGTCCCTCCCGGTATCTGGCTGGATTGATTCCGGTTTGGCATTCCTCGGATCCGGTCGATGAGTCGGGAACGGATAATAAGATAAGATAGTTCAGGGAGGGGGGAGGGGGACCGCGGAGGATCCTTCCGTCCCCCTATATCTATATCTGGCCTAGCCCAGCCCAGCTATAGAGAGTAGAGTCCCTATATCTCTATATCATCAGTCATGCAACCGACCCCTATCTATGTATGTGCCGATGGCCCGGCCGGGCATAGCATATAGTCCCGTCGGGCCCATATAGTTCTAGTTAGGGGACCAGATATATATAGATGGGGGCAGTCGAGTGCCAATTCTATATAGAGAGCCCCCCCATATATAGATATATACGGCGCAGACACCGCTTTCTCCACCCCGGCATTCCCATTCCATAGTCATCAGTTCCTCCACCCTGCATTTATCCTACCCTATCTATATATCTGGCACACAACCCTTCTCTCCTCACTGCACTCCCGCTACACTGGGCACTCCCACCTACCGATTGGAACGGGAGGACAAGGATAGTTCAGGATATAGGGCTACCGACTCTACCCCCCCCCCTGAACTAGATTCTAGATATGGCGCCCTCGATCTATTGTAGTTCCCGAGCCGATGAGATCCCGGCCCATGCCATATAGATGGAATGGACTACACTAGCTTCACCAGCCCTATCTATCTATGTCTCGACTGAATCGTGAGTCTAGCTGGCCTATTTATGAATTGATTCAGCGAGATATATATAGATAGGGCGACGCTTCAATCGTGAGAGTCGAATAATCCGTTTCGACTAGATATAGATGGGGCTTCAGCAGTCTATGTTACGTATGTCGTTCGTATGTTGCGGGGCGAGTCAATCAAATAACTTGGCCCTATTCATTAACCCTCGCCGACATCGGTATCTGTTTCGAGGCTGGCTGCCTGAAGGCCCCCGGAGAGATGGGTGCAGCGGAGCGAACCAGCCCTATAGATATATGGCCCCTCTATATATATATATATATATATATATATATGGCTTGGCCGGCCCCTCTAGATATAGATCTATATGCGACTGGCCCCCCCCCTCTCTATATCTTATCTATATCTGAGAGGCGGCTGATAGGGGGGAGGGGAGATCGCCCCCCAATAGAATCTATATGCCGGAGTCCAGAGAGTATATATAGGTATGGCCGTCCGGAGAGGAGAGATATGGGAGACAGGGATATCATCTCAACCGATTCATCACGTGCATCACCAACCTTCCCAGCTATATAGAGTAGGTAGTAGGCCGCCAGGGGCCCTCTACTCTCTATAGACCCCGTATATAGATATAGAAGTCGAAGCCTTTCTCTATATGGGGGAGAGGAGCCCGGGTTGACCGACCGACCTATGCATTCGGGGCCTAGATATGGCTATATCCAGCGATAGGATAGTACCGGTCCCTGGGAGGTACTGAGCCCATCTAGAATAGGTGGGTGCACCCGGTCAGATATCTATATAGAATAGGGGCTCGCTCACCTCGCCCTTCTATATCTATGGCCCCTTATATATATATGGCACCCCATACTCCCATACTCTATATGGCGGGGCGGTCAACTAGAGATCTACGAGAGATCTCTCTCTCTATATCTCTAATCTAATCTGAACTAGGAGGGGGGCCCAGTCATCACCTGTAGTACCCCAGATACAGATAGTGACGGTTGCATATATAGACGTAGATCTATATGCAAGTAAGATATATATTCCCATCCCACCCATATCCCATATATAGAGAGGGGGAGGGGGGCGGGCCCATCTCCCCAGTTCGGGCCCATCTACATCTATGGGGCAGGGATAGGGCTCTAAACTAGAAACGTGATCTGAGTGGGTCGGTCGAGCAAGTAAATGACCTCGGGATCGCCCCGAGTCTAGATAGGCCCCGCTCATATCACATATAGAATCGGCCCCCTCAGTTATAGATATAGGGCTCACCCACATCTCGCATGATCCGCTTGAAGAGAGAGATATAGAGAGAGAGAGATATATATCTGAGAGAGATATAGAAGATATATAGGGCCGCCATGCCTTGCGGGAATAATGATAGATAGGGCCCCGGGAACAGGCATATAGATCTATAGGGAGGGGAGCTATATAGTGTAGTGATAGAAGCGGGTGTTTAGCTTGCCATATCTAGATAGGGGTGAGAGCGGCCTATCTCCCTATCTCCAGGACAGGATGCCATATCTATATATAGGGATTCTCCGACCCTTCTCCGTTATCCGAGCCGAGTAACTGTAAGGATAGGGAGAATGGATTGGGGATTGGATTCTCCGTTATCTTATCCGAGTGCTGCACAAACACAAATCGAATGGATCGATTCTCCGATTAGATCCTCCCGTCCCCTCCCCTATCTATATATATAGACTCGGCGCCCTATCGATTGTTTTCCGCTTCTCTAGAATTCTCCATATAGAGGGGGAGGGGCAAGAACTACAGTCCCCTATACCCTGAACTCTATGGGATAGGTTGGATGAGTAGTCGAACTAGCCAACCTCCTCTAGTCGGCTAGTGGAACCGAGTAGAACCCCCCAGATATAGATAAGATAGAGAATACCGAGCCCGGGGGGAGAATACCGAGCCCGGGGGGAGCCCTGAACTATCTATATGGCGAGATAAGATAGAATAGAGAGGGGAGCCCTGAACTATCTATATGGCGAGATAAGATAGAATAGAGAGGGGGGGGGCCGCCGAGCCCAGATATAGATCTATATATAGGCCGCCGCCAGATAGCCAATTAAACTATATACTGTGCTATCTATATGGACTCTGTGCCCCCTATCTATCGGTTTCTAGGGGAGGGGGGACTCTATACAGTGCCCCTATCTATCTATATGGAACTATATACTGTGGGGGGATGGGGGCGATAGAATATATCCCATTTCTATAGAGAGGGGGGAGTAGGCTGCTCCTTCGTTATGAAGCGCGGATAGAACTTGTTTTCAGCAGAGATGACGAAGTAAAAGGTTTTCGGAGGGATATTGAGGTGGTCGATTGGTGGTAGAACAAGAATATAGCCCGGTGCCCGCTTCCCCTAGATATTCTATAGTTACAAGGACCATAGTAACTATGGTGCCCTCGGTTGGTTACTACGGCAAGGAACGATATGGCGCCGTTCCGTTACAATGGTGTGGTGGAACTATGCTGGATTGAATCCAGTAAGCCGGTCCATTCACCGGAAGAATGTTAGTAACTGCATGGCCCCGGATCAAGCCCTATTCAATCAATTCAGAACCTCCTGGAGTCAGTCGAGTGCGGGAGCAGCCCCGGCCGAGCGCGTAAATGAAAGGCCCTAGTCGCCTAAAGTCCTTCCCCTTTCTAGGCGGTCGAGTGCATAGCTATAATAACACTATCTCCCTCGGCAAGCGCATAAATGCCCTTGCCCTTCCTTACAGGGCATAGATATAGATAGGCCCCGTCCCGCCCCCCTCTATAGATATGGGATAGGGCCGACGGCCTACGCCTACTCTATATAGGGAGGGGGAGGTTATGCAGAATATATAGAGAGGGGGGATCTCCCCCGCCCCGAACCCGACCTCAAGATAAGATATATACTAGCCTAGCCCCACATCTGTATTCTATATGCCATTGATCTGGGGTTCCGTCTGGGGTTAGGTAGGGTTGTCCCCGCCTTGCTTGCTCGGAGGGGGCACCACCATATATAGATAGCTCCTACCCGATTATAACGAAGGCGGGGAAAGAATGAATAGTTGCGCTGCCTCCCCTCCCGAGGGCCTCCCCTTCGAGATGCCTGTTTGCCAGATCAATGGCATATAGAATACAGATATCTGGTTTGGGGGCCCTATATCTAGATCTCTGATAACCCGGTATCAGGTATAGGGGGTCCCCCTTTCCTTAAGCCAACTATATAGAGGGGGGCCCTATATATATAGAAGGCAGTCATGTCTACGAGAATAAAGATTAATGAATTGAGGGTTCTGCCCCCATATATATATATATATCTATATAGGGGATGGAAAGGTCGGCCCTGAACTCTAGATATGGCAGTCATATGATCCAAACTTTTCTGATATTCATTTATGGTTCTGCCCGAGAAATGAATGGCCCCTGAACTCTATATCTCTCGGCTCTCTATATGGCAGTCATATCCACGAGACCCTCTAGATAGTGACCTAGAAATGAATTGATAGTCCTCTCCTATCCTAAATTAAGTCGGGTCGGGTCGCCCCCCCTGAACTCTATATCTCTCGGCTCTCTATATGGCAGTCATATCCACGAGAAATGCCAGCCATATATTCCAGGATAGGAGATCATTCTTATCGTATTACGTATAGAATCTATTCTATTCATCGTCTTCTATTATTCTCATCCGCTACCTTTTTCCTTGCCAACGGGACCAGAGCAGGACCAGAACCACAGAGCTGAACCTGGCCCATCATCACCGCTCAACCTCTCCGTGCAGTGCAGAGCTGAACCCCCCCTAGATATAGATATCTATATATATCACCGAACTAAACCCAAGAACGGTAACTGAAGAAGCCCCAACTCAACCACCCCGTCCCGATCGACCCAAGACTTTAATCAATCAACAGTTCGGGGGTTAGTTCGCTGTGTCCCCGTCGATTGATATCAGCGCTTCCTCTCCGAGAGAAGAGATAGGGGCGCTTCCTCTCTGTTCTGCAGGCCAGAGAACAATACTTCCTCTTTCTCCCCTCCCAGAAGTCACTTTTCAAAGCCTCCCATACCGCCAACAAGACTTGATTGAGAGGCCCTGTGGTCGAGTGCATTGGTTGATTGAGAGGTGGTTGAGCCCCGCTCGACCGGAAACCGTAGTCGGGAGAGGCGCCCCTACCCTATATATAGCCTAGCCCTAGAGAAATTCTATAATCTACCGCCTATATATAGAAATTCCCTTCCACCCGTTCCAGCGGAAAAGGAAGTTGGTATTCCACCGGCGAGAAAAAGCATATCAGATACAGATCTAGGGACTGGACTGACTATAGTGATGCCAATGGAGGCCCAGCACGAACAGATGATCTGGAGTGCCCTGCCCTACCCTATATATAGAACTAGAACTAGAACTATTCGAACCTGGAAGCCTATCCATATCTGGGGAGCCCTCTATATCCTCTGGGGGCCCCTATCTAGAATCTATATAGATCTGGGGGCCGGGGGTGAGAAATGGGCTTCCCCTATGCCCCTACGTAAATAGATTTCGGACATAGTCGGGCGGCGGCCCCGGGGACGAGAAATATCATATCAATTGGAATGGCGAGAAATATCAATTCGATAAATGGGCATCCCGTAGCGAATCCCCGGAATAATATAGTAGCGAATCCGGCTCCCCGCCCTGCGCACCACACCATATTTCGTCCCTCCCACTATAGATTGGATTGGGTGGGCCTATAGAATATAGGGGTAGCCCCGATATAGATATTGGCACATCGGTGACTACCCCTATATATAGATAAGATATGGCGCATCATGATCATGTGACAGATACCTATAGAGAGATATATAGGCCCGTATTATATAGATAGGGGGCCTACCCGGCACTCCATATAGATATGAATAGAGTGATATCTGTATCTGTATTTGTATTCTATATGCCCATATGCCCTATCTATCTGGCAACTGCGGCGCATCCCTATATCTAGGGCGCATCACTCACTCGAGTGGTTGCTCACTCCCAGATCTCTATATAGGGCCTCCCCATATCTCTATATAGGGCCCCCCCCTCACCCAGATAGAATAGAGATGGCGGGTGAGATCCCCCCTCTCTCTATAGATATGGCTCTAGATCTCTGGGCCCCATCTAACTATATAGGGGTAGGGGCCCTCCCCCTCCAGATAGAGAGAGATCTATAAGAGGGGGGGGGCGGGGCCGGAGGAGATAGGGCCCAGCTAAAGAACTAACTCTCTACTCCAGACTCTCTAGACTCATGGCTCGCGACAACGGGACTACTCGCGGATCAGCATGGCATGCCGGCGGTTCCAAATAATCAGAGTATAGTATAGAGAGTCTCCCTCGATCTATCTATAATACCCGATCCCCCCGCCCTATATATAGATATATCTTCCCTATATATCGTCCTGGCCATGATTGGATAGGGGGGCTGAGAATGGCGGAAACCAGCGCCCTATCGGCCCTATCTATATATGATATGGCCCTCTCCTCTCTATATATTCCCTATCTCTATATCTTCCCTATCTATATAGGGGATCCCCTATATACAGCGAAGCGGATCCCCTATGGCGAGCCCATATCTCATCTCAGTGCGGATGATGATGATGGCCGCCCTCGGGCCTCGCTAGATCGGCCAACGCCTCGCTAGATCGGCGTCTGAATCTTGTCCCAACTGTTCCCAGATAGAGAGAGAGGGGGGCCATCCACTTGGCACGATCGGGATCGGGGAAAACGGGGTTCGAACCCGCGACTTCTGGCGTGACAGACCAGCACTCTAACCGACTGAGCTATTTCCCCTCCGCTCTCCCGGATCGTATAACGCGATGGATCATATCATATAGAGAATATGGAATATGATATGGAGTGTAGCGACGCAGGGTAATCCCTAGTGTTTACCTAGCGCCCCTATAGTTCTGATTGGTGATGAGATGAGAGTCGCTTGTCGTCTTGATTGCTATAGACAGCGATGCAGTCCATGCCAGATTCTCTATTCTATACGTAATACGATCGGTGATGAGATGAGATGGGATGAGAGTCGCTTGTCCACTGACGACCCATGGCTGCATCACCAACTGGTACGGAATGGACCGCGTCAATGTCAATCACAATCACAATCACTAGAATGGACTGGTATGGAATGCATCACTGGCTCAGTATGGAAGCTCATTACCGGCTCATCACAAGTATGGAATGGCATCACTGGCTCGGCCGACCCCATCCATCTGGGTCGCCTATTCTATATCGATAAACGATAACCGATATAGGCGCCCGCCCGCGCAGATCAGATCTGAACTAGATGGGGATGGGCAGAGAGAAGATAGATGGGCAGATAGATGGGCAGATAGATGGGCAGATAGATAGGCAGTAGAGTCTATAGATGGGCAGATGCAGTATAGATGGGTTGGGGGCTAGAGAACCTTCTGTTTAGATAGGGCATATAGAATAGAGAATACATCTGGCATCTGGCAACGAACTCTAACTAGTGGGAGTGGGCCCTATATCTATATCTGCCCTATAGGAGAGGAGATTCTATCTGGTCAGATAGGGCGATAGGCGTGGCGTTTCAGCATCGCGAGGTGCCCCCGAGAGTTCTATAACTCGAGATCGTACTGAGACTGTCTATCTCACTCCCAACTCCCAACTAGATATGAGAGACTGTCTCGAGGTGAGGAGCCCTGAACTATCTATGGCTATGGGGGGGGCAGACTCTATATAGCTCTCTCCCGACGGCCTACTCTACTATCTCGTTCGGATCTATGTCGACGGTTATTATTCGTTCGTCCATCTTCAGTCGACGGGGCCGATGGTCGAGTGCCCGGGTCGTTGGTCGACTATCTATATAGGGCCGTTGGTCGATCCCTCGTCTCTCCCCGTTGGTCGATAGCCTAGAGGCGCTCCTCCCCCTCGCCCTCCCCAGAGAGATCAGATCGCCCCCCCCCCTCTCTATATAGATAGAGGCCAAAAAAGAACTCAACTCTTATCGAGATATCAGATATCAGATATCTATATGGGGGGGGGGCGCCATATAGATAGTTCAGGGTGCCCCCCCCCCGTCTATATAGATATGGGGATCGCCCTCTATATAGATCTTCCCATCGATGTCCGGGCATTGAGAGGGTCCAAAGGCGACCAGGGGGCGTCCATCTACTAGACTCTAGATAGCCCTAGAAATAGAGATAGAGACAGAGGCGGAATAGAGAGCTATATATAGGGGCCCCAGAGAGATAAGATAGGAAAGGGAGACGCCCCCTATAGTTATAGGGGCCCGCCCCAGATAGATAGTTCAGGCTAGAGCCAGATAGATAAGATATAAGATATAAGATCACTATAGGGGCCATATTCGCTACGCTCAACTCCCCCCCCCCTATATAGATCTATATGGGAGCCGAGATAAGATAGAATAGAGAGGGGGGGGAGAGGGGGCCGCCGCCAGATAGATAAGATCAGATCGCCGGGGCCCCAGATAGATAGTTCAGGCCCGCCTCTATATAGATAGATGGCCGCCCCCGCCCAACCATCAACCATAAATCGGATAGGGGAGCTGTGCTGGATGATAGGCTAGCAGGGCAGAGACAGTCCCCTTCTATAGATAGGGAGATAGGGCGGAGATGCCCGATTCGGTATCAACTGAAAGGAACGTATCTAATCTATAGGCTTAGAGATAGGGCAGTATGGAATGGTACGGACTGGTTTTGAATGGACTAATCGCGCATCACTAACCTATAGAACTATGGGGACAGCTCGAGAACTATAGTATGGACAGCTCGAGCTTCTGTTCCAAGCGGCCGGCCATATAGATAGTTCAGGGCAACGACTAACTATATCGACCCCCCTCGCCCTCCCAGACCATCGCCCCCTATCTATATAGAAGCCGAAATGAGCTTCTCAGTCTCAGATCTGGGCTTCATTCTCAGATCGGGCCCACTCGGGCCCCCCTACCTATATATAGATATAGATCTATATGCATGCCCGGTGCCGGCCGAACGACTATACATATGCCGCGCCCGGCCGGGAGAGGGGAGATCAGGAGCGACCGGCGTTGCCATATATATATATCTATATAGTTGTTCGGCCGGGGAGCCCTATAGATCTCTATCTGGCGGGTTCCGAGTCGAGGGATCCATCCCCCATCCAATTTATGCTAATCAATCCCACCGCGCACAGTGATTGGCTTTCATTCATCCCATCGGGCGCCCCCCCCCTCTATAGATTGTTATATTCCATATTCATTTGCAATCTAATCCACAACCGCCCGCCCCGGCTCCCGGATCGGAGCGCCTCTATATAGATATGGGACTGAGCTGCCCCTATAGAACTCTATCCTTATGGCAGTCTATCGGGTCCCAACCCAAATCAAGATAGGGGGCCTCCGCCGGGCGCTCCTCCTTCTCGCCCGCCATCTAGAGTTATCATATCATATATAGAGAGTGGGGCCGAGGGGCCCATATCTATATATAGGGGAGAGAGGGGCCATCTCTATATAGATCTGGGGGGGAGTGCCGAGTCTAACCCTTCTCTACTCGGGCCTATCGGTCCTACCTAGATCTATATAGAGATGGCCCCGTTTCAATCGACCCCGGGAGATGCTTCAATCGAGCAGGGCCCGCTTCAATCGAGCAGATAGATAGGGTAGGGCCTTCTATATCTGGGTCCTCGCCCTCCCCAAATATCAATATCAGATAAGATATAGATATCTATATCTCGATCGAAACTCTCTGCCTATATCTATCTATCTATCTATCTATCTATCTATCTCTATATCTATATCTCTCTCTATCTATATCTCTATATCTCTCTCAGATATATATCTCTATCTCTCTATATCTCTATCTATATCTCTATCTACCTCTATATCTCTCTCAGATATATATCTCTATCTCTCTATATCTCTATATCTCTCTCTATATCTCTATCTCTCTATCTATCTATCTATATAGAGGAGTGCCTACTCTCTCTATAGCCGCTCGGCCTCGATCAGAGCATAACGTTCCGTCGGCACCCTCCCCTCTATATGGAATAGAATCTATATACCGTTCAGATAGGGGGCTCTCGTTTTCCTCGGCCTCGAGCATGGATCATAATCATAAAGAAATGCTGTCGGCGCCCTCTATAGAATATCTAGGCAACAGGTCGAGGTCAAGCATTTATGCGCCCCTCCCCTATATAGATAGGCGATAGGCAGGTCGAGTAAGACGGGGGGATCGAGTTGAGTTATAGTTCGGCCTACTCTATCTGGCAATAGCACTAGGGGATAGAGGAGAGTTGTGGGTTGGGTTGCCATATATCTAGGATCTAGGGCCCTAATCTTCTACCGTCCCGATGCCAATCATATCATACTGATATGTGAACGGCGGCTATCTAGATAGATAGAGGCGCCCCCGAGGGCCTATAGTTTTCTATAGAGGGAGGGAGCCGACGGCCTACTATATAGATCTAAATGACCTGACCTCGACCCCAACCTCCTCTCTATACTCTATATGGGGCCTATCTATCCACTCTCTATGATCCGCCTAGTTCAGAGTTCAGGGAGCCTAGACTAGACTGGACTATAGATTGCCCAATTTGACTTGACTTGACTTGACTTGACTTGACTTGACTTGACTTGACTTGACTTGACTTGCCATATATGTTTGCCGGATAGAGAGAACTATAGGGTAGGGCATATAGAATCTAGATCGTCTGGACTATCCGAGGACCCCTATCTGAACTATAGGCGCCCGCCCAGATATGATCTCTCTAGATGGGGATGGGGTTGGGCCCTCTACTCTACTATAGATTGATTCTGGGGATATAGGAAGAGTGGTGAAGAATCTATATAGATGGGTGCCCTGGGTGGAGAGGCGGACCCCCTCTCCCTCTCCCCTCTCTATCAAGGCGGGGAGGCACCCGGGGAGGCAAGTGTATTCGGGGAGGCAAGGTACCTTCCTCCGAAGGATTCTGTTATCTCGGGGAGGCCCGGGGGGCACCCCCGCCTTGGTCTGGGGTTAGGCGGGTATATCTATATCTCACCCCCGCCCTCCCCTTCCTATTAAGATATCGGGGGGAGGGGGCACCCCGGCCCCTACCCGGGTCGAGGACAGAGTATAGATAGGGGTCGGCCGAGCTACACCCGCACATACATGCATCCATTATATACGTGATACGACTGATGACTAGGCACTCGACTGCCTATAGTTCTATCTCTAGAGGTATGTGGTTGGGGTTGTTAGCTAGCCTTGGCATAGTATCTAGAGAGTTCCGTGGGAGCCCGAGTTCTATATATAGGTATAGGGCCCCATCCATCTATATGCCCATCCCCCGGGTCGCCCTCAATCATATTAGATTGATATCATCCGCTTATCCGCTAGGGTATAGTAAAAATACATACTAATAAAGTATGCCGGGGGCGGTTGCTACTATATATTGGAGGACTCTTTCTAGTCCAGTCTTCACAGCTCAGGGCGCAGTGCGGCCCCGCCAACCACAGTTTGTCCATATCTGGCCCGCCCGGCTATCTGGACCGATCCAATAGCTATCTGGACCAATCTGGCCATCTAGACAGTGATGGGATGCCGTGTAGTGAAGTGGGTGATGCCGTACTCATAATAGTGCAGTGATGCAGTCAGTCCATAATGCAATGCAGTCCATCTGTAGCTGGTGATGCCAGGAATAGCGCAGTGATGATTGGCCCGATTGGATCCTTCCATCCGGAATCAATAGGTGGTCGGCATCTAAGACTGGCCCGACTAGACTAACTATGATAGAGTTCAGGGCGCTTGGTCCCTACCCCCAGACTGCATAGTGGTTCCCCGACTAGACTAGACTAACTTCAACTTGGTGCGAGGTATATATAGAGAAGATATACGTTCAGGGCACGGCACTTGGTTAAGACTAGACTGCATAGTGGTTCCTAACTGAACTGAATAACTACTATAGCTATATAGGGGAGGGGGCCCTCCCCCTCCGCCTATATATATAGGGGCGGGGCCCTATCTGTCTATATACCCCATATCCCATATGAGGTTGAATATCTATATAGAGAGAGAGGGGGGATCGATCTCTATATAGAAAGGGGGTTGAATATCTATATAGAGAGAGAGGGGGGATCTCACCCGCCATCTCTATTCTATCTGGGTGAGGGGGGGCCCTCTCTATATATATGGTATATGGGCGGGGGATAGAGGGGAGGGGAGAGTGCCCCCACCCCATATAGAGAACTAGATAGGGGGTGATGGCCTATATATCCATCTGGCAATCGAGTGCCCCCCATCTCCCCATATAGAGAGAGGGGGGCCGGCTGTCGGCAACAATCGAATCGAATATGAATATATATATCTATATATATATATAGGGGGCTGTCGACTCGGGCGCCGGTGGTTCGGATTCCCGTTTCCGAGTCGGACTCCGGGCTCTAGCTAGTAATGCGGAGTGGGCCCTATATCTAGATTCATAGCTAGTACAGGGGAGTTGGGAGTTGCGCCTCGTGCCTCTATGAGTAGAACCGCCTATAGACGATAGACTCTATGGAGTTTCCTAATCCATAGATATAGATAGTCTCATATCATATCAGTGATACGACTAGACTCTTGCATCAGTGACTAGACCGGCCCCAGATATATAGAGAATTCTCTACGATCATATCAGTGATACGACCGGACCCCAGACCATTCTCTAGAATTCTATAATTCATACGTGATACGACTGAGATCTCTCTATATGCGGTTATCGGACCGAACGGGACGCCCGAATCTGACCGGGTTATCGGACAGGGTTATCGGATCAAACGGCCAAACGTTAATGGGTGGGTGGGCTGGCCTCTACTTTATAGATTCGCCAGATATAGATAGGGGGCCGTGCACCATGCACCATGCACCCACCCCCCGATGGGATGAGATGGGATGGGCAATACCAACATTCCGGCTGCACGATCTATCAATACAATGCCGATATCGATCAATACGATACCAATGTTGATACCCCATATCTCCCTTCTCTGGGTATACTCTATATGCTCCCCGCTTGTCAAATGGTCCGCATTCCGCATAGTCGATCAGGGCTGCCCCTCTATTCTATATGGATGGATGCCGCCTCCTCTCCTCCATTGGGTAGTTATAGATCAGGGCTGCCCCTCTATTCTCTATATGCCGGGCAACCGGATGGCAGAGCACAACTATATATATAGAACTGTCATCGCCAGGTCTACATACGAGTATGATTAGCCGGGGCTCCCGGTCGGCCAGATTCTACCAGCAGATTGATTACCAGATCCACCCCCTTCACGGAATACTCCCTCCCCAGATCTGCGCAGTTATAAGTTCTATATATAGGGTGGGGTGGGCAGCGACTGGTCGTCAATGACTAACACCCGAGGGCGGATGAAATCCGGATTGCAGCGATCCGGCGGATGAGATCCGGATTGCAGCGATCCGGGTTGCCGTAATGTCGTGAGTGAGTGATATAGATCCGGGATCCGGACGCGCCGGATGAGGCGTTTCCATAAGCCTATAGATTGGGATCCGCGCCCCTATCTATATATGGCATGACGATGAACCGTTGAGATCAGTATGGCAGTTGATCAGGCTGATCCCCACCTCATATATGACGGGCCCCAGGCCCTCTCGAACTGGGATCCTTCCTTGACCTAATATATATATAGATAGGGGCCCCCTATAGATCTCTATATGATCCTTGATCCGGATCATAGGGAGCGATGAACTATGATCCTTTGATCCTTGATTGATCGCGACGAACTCTGATCCGCCCGGGGCGATCCCAGCGAACTATGATCGAACGCTAGCTCAGTTCATCACAGTTGGTAAGGTAAAGCGTAACAGCAGGCCTATCTCCTCTCCGATCTATCCTCGCATCGCCGGAACAGAAGAGCACCTTCTATATCTAGAGGCCCGCCTATAGTTCTATGGGGGGGCCACCTCTCCCTGCCCCCTTCGCTTGGAACACGGCGCGTGAGGAACGGGAACAAACCAGACGGAGAAGGGGGAAGGAACTCTACTCCCTATCTCTATATGGGGCCTATCGGACCTATCTCTATATGGCAGATAGGCCCCGCCCCCCCTCGGGCCCTCTATAGATCTATATGGGGTGGGCGAGATCTATAGGGAGGGGGGGGCTCCTATATCTAGATAGAGACTCGGGGTATATATACAGATAGGGCCCCGCCCCTATACTATATATATCTATCGTCGAGATCTCCGTAGAGACTTTACTGTAACCGAATGGTTGTATCACCATCTATTATATACTATGGTGATGGCCTAATATCTATATCGGACGGATCAGTGTAGCTCGACCCCCCCACCCCAATAGATATAGGTTGAGTATAGGAGTATAGATAGGCCCCCTCTGCCCTCTGCCCTCTATACGATATATAGATATAGATAGATGGGCCCTATCTATATATCTTATCTCCCTATCTATCTCTATGCCGAGGTATGGTCGGCCTATATAGAGATATGGCTAGTCGCTAGTCGGCCTATATAGAGATATGGCCGAGGTATGGTCGGAGAGGCCCTATCTATATATCTCCCTATCTCTCTATATGGGATTCCCAGGCCCTATCTATATATAGGGATTCTAGTCGTAGCCATGTGGGGATCTAGCCCTAGGTAGGCACTCGACCCCCTATCTCTATATGGACTCGATATCAACCACTCGGTACTCGATCGAGAGGTTGTAGGCCCTATAGATCTATATGGGTGCCACCCAACTCTATATTAGATAGGTAGGTTGGCACTCGACCTTCACTCTCATTCACTGAATACTGAATCAAGGATCTATAAGGAATACAAAGGTGGCCCTATGGGCGACCGCCAAAAAAACTCTGTGAGGGAGCGATCCTCAAGCGAGCGATGTGAGCGAGCGATCCCGAGCGTAGCGAGGCATTCAAGTGAGCGCCAAAAAAACTCTATATTGTGAGCGAGCGATAGATCCTCGCCCCCACATCTCTCTATAGGGGTATCCGGCAGAGAGCCTATCTATCTATATGGAGGTTGGGGTATGGGCCCATATAGAGATTAGAGAGGGCCAGATATCTATATAGGGGTATGGCCGCATAGCATAGCAGATTGATTAGTGAGTGAATTGGTTGTGAGTGAATTCTAGATGGTTCCGGAAGCACCCCCGCAGCATCTTTACTCATATACACGAATGTCTCCACTAACGGTACCTAGCCCGATCTCGGAGCTATTCTCCACTACCTATCGCTAACTGGGGTAACCACTTCCCCACCAACGGGGAACTCCAGTTAGATGTTATATAGAATCTACATAGGGCGCCAGTTCTATTTCTATATATAGGGCCCGATCGGACATGGATCCGGCCGGCTAACCGCATGGAGAATCCGAACCCCCGCCAGAGATAGGCGATTCGAATGAGAACCTTCGAGCCATCTTGACATGAGGGTGAGGGAGGGCATTGATGAGTAGAGGGTCGAACCCCGATCCTGATTATGAGGAGGCCTATATAGAGATCTGGGAGCCCTATCCCCCTATCTAAATCTCTAGTTCGGGGTGGGGGGGAGTCTAGATAGGGGCCCTTGGCCCGGGAGTAGGAGTAAGGGCCATACATCTATAGAGGCCCTCGGCCCGGGAGTAAGGTCTAGTGGGATTGGCAGATCTAGTGGTATGGACTATTGAATGGAGTCTAGATAGGGTCGGCCGAGCGCCTAGATAGGGGGCGGCCGGGGGCCGTCGGTCGAGATCTTGCTCTCCTGACTATAGATAGCCGCCCCCCCAGAGCAGAGATATATAGGGTAGGGCGGTATACTATAGAATAGAGAATAGAATAGAGAGCTCTATATAGATATGGCAACGGGACGGTACGCTGCGAATCAGGTGAAGCGATCAACCACCCCCCCCTATATCAGAATTGGCAGAATTGGCATGCCGCCCCGCCCCCCCCCTATATCAGAATTGGCAGAATTGGCATGCCGCATGCGTGGACTGATTACAACGGAGTGCCGGCGCCCCCTATCTATATATAGATATATATCTATATATATATGGGGGGGTATTGAGAAGTAAGAACGGCCAAGAGAATGTGGTAATCAATCACCATCACCCCAAACGAAAGGAGAAGCCCTATCCAGACTCCCCCCCCACCCCATAGAGAGTTCTAGTTCTAGATAGGGCGCCCATATATATAGAGTCTAGAGGGGGGGGGTGCCCATATATAGATAGGGCTACGCTCACCCCGAATGTATGTCGTAAGGACCCGAACCCCAAGTGGGCAAATGTGGTACGCCGATCACCCGAATGTCGAATGAATCTTCCTTCCTCTAATCTAATCTTTCGGCTCTAATCTAATCTTTCGCGCTCGGAATCGGTTCTCGAAGCTTCGGCCCGATCTAATCGAACCGGAACCCGAGCCCCCATCTAGATATGTGAATCTAATCTTCGTTCCTCGGAATCAATCTTTGTTTCAGAATCCGGGACACGGATCTATAATGAATTCATTCTTTCGCCCCGCCCCCATCTAGATATGTGAATCTAATCTCCCGGAACACCGACCATTTGATCATTCACACTAGTGATGCCGGATGACTCTCCATAGTTCGTGATGGAGACAGATGGAGACAGAAGATCGTAAAGATCGTACGGGTCCGCAGATAAGATATAGAGAGAAGGGGGGGCCGGATGATCTATATAGAGAATGGGTGATGCCGGTGACAATGCGTGATGCCGGATGGCTATATATAGTTTAGTTGTGGTGGTGATGCCGGTGACTGACAAAGAAATTCTATAACCGGCGAGATGGGCCGCCCTAGAAATGAAATTGAAAGGGGGTGCAACTAAACTACTGACAGATCTAACGGGTGGAACTATGAACTATTAAAAGCAGATCTATCTCGCCCGGGCCGGGGAGGCATTCTCTATTGCCGCCCGGACAGGGGAATTCAATTCCGGTACAATGCAACTATTCTTATTCAAAGGGGACTAGACTAATATATAGATAGATATAGATATATATATATAGATCTATATCTATCTATATCTATCTATATATGCGCCCGGGCGCAGGGATGGTAACGGATGCAGATGGATCAGAGCAGATCGGGAATATTGCGTAAGTAACATGAGACCCCTATCTAACTATATGGGAAATGGGAGCCCTTGGGGTGTGAGCGATAGCGAACAATTAGAGAATTCTCTATATGGAGGGGGGGGACCGCCCGCCCGCGCATAGTTCTGAGATGGGCGGGGCCATCTATCTATATAGAGGCCCAACTAGATATATAGAGTCGAGGGCGACTATCTGTAGTCTAGTCGCCATATAGAGATAGGGCCAACCCCATCTATCTGCTCATCTCATCATTAATACCGCTCCGGCTGTTGGCGCCCCTATCTATATAGGCCCCCTATATATATGATGGCCCATATAGAGATAGGGGACTTGATTCAAGGTGGGTTGGTCGCTCGATCGACTACAGGTGACCAACTCCGGACCACCATATCCCATATCTTGGCTGATGGCACCCCCCCTCCTAGTTCAGATTAGATTAGATTAGATAGATGGCGACTGCAGGTGACCAACTCCAGGCTCCCCTCCCCCCCCCTATTCTGTCTTATCTGGTGATGGATGCCCTATCTATTCGTATCTGGCCATTGTTCTCAACTACTCAACTTACTCGATCTAGAATGGAGTATAGGGCAGGTCATTTCTGCGGGGAGCCTTATCCCCATATAGATAGAGAGGGGGGGGGCGGGCGGGCGAGGAATGGCATTTCTGTATGCCGGGAGAGCCGGCCGAACCGAACATGCATGGACTATGGGGATAGACCTTTCTCGTGATGCTGGCGATCCGAGATTGATGGCCCTTGGCACAACCTTCAGAAGTCGGCCCTACTCTATATAGTACATCACCGCGCCCATACACATAGATACATCGTCCCGTCCGCTGTTCATACCGGATGCCTATATCTATGGGGGCGGGAAGCCGATTCACCGAACTGAGCATCAGAAGTTGGGAGGGTTGGGCCGGGTCGCCATCCATATAGGGTGACTCAGACCCAACCCTCTATAAGTTATAGGGCCCCAACTCTCTATAGGTGGAGATATAGGGCTATATATAGGTTATAGGGCCCCAACTCTAGGTGAAGATATAGGGCTATATATAGGTTATAGGGCCCGAGAGATGGCCCCCCAGATCAGATCTATATAGGGAGGGGCCAACCCATATAGCAGATATAGAGAGGGGGGGCCCTCTACTCTATATAGATCTGGGGGCCCCCCCATATCTATATAGTATAGGGCCGGGCGCCAACCGCCAACCATATAGAGATCGGTAGTTGAGGAGAGGAATCGAATCTCCTTCCCCTCCAGATTCTATAGAGGGGCGGGGACTATCGCCACTGCTATCGGCTCTCGGCGCAGAACTACTATCATCGACACGGAACCAGGATATAGATCTATAGGGCCCCTATCTAGATATAGATTCTGGGGGGGGGAACGGATCGTTCGGAATCGGGGAATCTGAGATAGATATAGTGAATCACTCATCCCCGGCATCCCGGCATACCATTAAACTCGGCTCGGCGCTCGGCCCCCTTCCCCCGGGGGGGCCCCTATCTATGGGGGGTCACCCGAATATTCGACCGTGGCCATCTCGTTGTTGGCTGACTCTCTATAGTCAATAGTCGGGGTGATTATAGTCTATTGAATTGACGGGTTCGCCAATCAATCATATTTGTCAGCTCGTGTCGATGTCGGGCCCATATCTATATATGGGGCGGGGAATGAACCAATCCCAAACCCGGTCCAGGGGCGATTGGGCTTCTTTCTATAGATTGGGCTGATGAGAACAGGAGATTGATCGTTGATCGGAGCCGATCTCACCGAAGCGGATCGATTCCTACTTATCAAGCTCAAGCTCCCTATCTCTATTCTGGGGGGGGGGCGGGCTGCCGCTGCTCCTTCCTAGCATTCAATCCCGCCGGCACCGGCAGGGACTCGAGGAAGGTTCTGTATGTTATGGTTCTGAAACGAGCGGAGTAAGGCCAGTAGGATGAGATGGATGGTTCTCTAGTTTAGTTGGGATGGTTGGTGTCTCATCCATACCAATCAGTCCGTGATATGACGATCCCACCGCACTACTATAGCTAGTTTCAGCTTGGCACCACTATAGATCAAACCACCCAATTCTAGTCTAGTCTGGTCTAGTCAAACCCATCCTTGAATTGAATCAGAGATGGCGGCCCACTATCTATCTATGTCATGTCAGATCGTCTTGTCCCCTCTGGAATGGAATATATAGATAGTGCCGGAGTACACATGCATGAACGAATGAACACTGAGGGGGTGTCGAGCTGAGGCCCCCAGATTTTTTAGGAAGGAAACCTGTCCGAACCCTGCCGGACACTCCGGATGTGTAGCAGTAGGCACTTCTCAGGCCCCTTCCCGGCCGGTACTACGGGCCCTCTGCCATCCATTGCAGCAGAGCCGTTCAATGAGCGGGCGCTAACTAAGCGAATCTCAACTCTCCATATCGTATCCCATCCGGATCCGGATCACCGGAAATAGAGTTCGAATCGTGATGCGCCCCAAGCTGTTCGCTGCGCTGTCGCCCCCCGGCGGCCCGGGCCCATATATAGATAGGGGGCGGGGGCCCGAGAGTCGGGTAGGGGTGAGCGATGGTATATAGAGTTTAATTGGCGCTCTCCCCTATCTAGAACTATCTTATCTTAGAGTTCTAGATAGGGCGCCCGGGTGCCGGGCCCCTCTAGAGAATCTAGATATGGCGACGGCCTACTCTGCCCCCCCTCACCCTCCAGATAGAGATAGAGATATAGGGGCCCCTCCAGAGAGATCTCTCTATAGGGGCGGGCCCCTCCCCTCTCTATAGATCTCGATCGAGATCGATCAGATCTGGCAGATAGAGTGGGGCCCTCTCTCTATATGGGATATAGAGGGGCTGCCCCTAGGCCACCGGCCTCTCTATATATGGGGCACCCCTATAGAGATAGTATAGGCGCCCGCCCATATTTGATGGATGGGGCCATCTCTCTATATAGAGGGGTTGGGGCCCGGGGCGACTCTCTATAGTCAATAGTCATAGTCGGGGTGAGCGATGGGCTATATACAGTTTAGTTGGCGCTCTCCCCCCCCCCTATATATCTATATGGTATGGGGGAAGGGAGAGGGCCTGAAGGTCCTTGCCCCGAATCCTTAATTCAGTTTGGCCGGCACTGCTCTGGGCCCAGAAAGCGCGGCCATGGGCCCCTATCTCTAGATGGGGTCCGAACGGCGGCACGGCACTCTTTTCCCCGCGCCCGTTCCGCATGCGCTTCGCGCGCCATTCATTGGCGCTTTGCTCTCCTCTTATTCATCGGTTTTGGATGGACTTCGCCGTTATTCCCCAAAAGGAAAAGTCTCACATCGAGATGTCGATTCGTTCCCCGTCCCCGATAAGATGGGTAATCCCTCTGTCCATCCCTCCTTCTCGACCTATCGCGTACGTCGGCCTATCTATACTATATATATGGGTCGACTCTCCTTTCTATAGTAATAGTCTGCACTCGACCGGTGCGGCGACTATCTCGACGTCGGGTACTCTAGTATAGTCCCCCAATACCCTCTATCTATATGGGGCACTCGACCAGTGCGGCGACTATCTATCTATAGTCGGGTCTAGAGAATCTAGTCTCTAGTATAGTCCATTCATGCCCGATATGATATATGGGCCCTCTAGATATATGGGGTGGGTGGCGGTCGAGTAACTCAACCGATGGATGGTCGAGCCGACCGGCTCGCGTCGTCCCAGCAACCGGCGGGGAGCACCTCGGTATACGATCGCGCGCTGTAACTGGGAATCTTATCACACCCAGGGCCAACTTCGATTCACCAAACCCAGGTTCATCTCGTGCAGTGTCTCGCGGCATTGCGGATGGATATGGTTGGTTCATGATCTATTGCAAGATAAGATCTATCTAGATGTCGTGTCGGTTGATCCCACCCGATTCACTGTAGCAGATATGTCGGTTGATCCCACCCAATTCACTGTGTCGCAACTTCTGGTAAGCTACGTGTCCGGTGCACGGATGCAGAACTGCCACTCCAGGCAACCTTCCGGCCGCCCAACGACCTATAACGCTAGTCACTACTCCCATCAAGGCTGGTAAGTGAGCCCCACAACTCAGAGCGGCGGAGGACGAATGGAATTTGCTGCGAAAGCCGGCTAACGGGGGTATTCCTGCGTATGGGGACATAGTAATGGAAGATGTAATAGCCGGAATAGGATTCGTCCCGGCTGGAGCGCCCAGATCCGCTATATATTTGACACGGGTTCGCCGTAATGCCGGGACTATGGCGGATGCACCTATCGTCATTGATACATGGATGAAGATACCAATTAGTAGTGATTGAATTCCTCCTATGGTTCCGCATGAAAAACCGGTACGAATATAACCCACATGTCCAATCGGACTATGAGCTAAAGGTCTTTTGACTTTCGTCTGGGCCATGGCGGCCAGTGCTCCTGGGATCATGGGAGCAATGCTGCGGAAGAAGAAGATTTGCTGCGATGTAGTTCCATAGAAACTATGGGTAGAAACACGTAACATATTCGCAGGAATAGAGATTTTAGGTGCGATAGAGGAGAATGCTGCAACCAGGGTGGGTGAACCCTCATGGATATCAGGTGCCCACATATAGAGGGTCGAGAGAGATATGGAGTCCGGGGGGGGGGGGGCGTCACTGCCTTCTCTTCCGGATCTTGAATTCGTTCGGTTCGCTCAGCAGAAGTGCCACACGAGGGGGAACGAGGACTATGGATAGTCATCATCTACGAGAAAAGTGCTCCCTGGACCGAACGTGAAAGTTTTTCCCATCATACGGCTCCGGTTCTCTACTCTCAACTCGGATTGGATATCCAAAAGTGCCAGGTCCGCTTTCGAGCGGTTTCACTCGTGGATCCGTAGTGGATGCCTGCTGCTCACTCAGTATGGTTAGACCCCTTTCCGTTGTTGCCAGCGCTTTCCCGGGCCGGAAAGAGTGGGGATTCTTCCTTATCGTTCGTAAAGAGAAAGCTCACGGCGCTATCGCCCCCTATCTATATATGGGCACCCTATATAGATATATGTATATGCCTATATATCCCCTATAGAGAGAAGGGGGGGGGCCCGCCCTATCTATATATGGGCAGGGCACCCCCCTCCCTATAGATCTTATCCCATCTATATAGAGGGCCTTTAGGCACTCTATATAGATGGGGGGAGGGCCTTTCCCTTTACCTTTCCTTTAGGGCATTCATTTATGCACTCGATCGATAGGTCGAGGCACTCCCCCGCCCCTATCTATATAGGGGGGGGCACCCCCCCCCCTATATAGAGTTTTTATATGGTATGGCGATAGCCTATAGATCGGGCGCGAAGCGCTGGCTGCTGGTACTAAAGGTCCTCAGACTTCCAGCCGGGGTTTTCTTCTGGAGAATAGAGTTGTTCACCGTTGGATCTCGCCGATACAGCCCCCTATGGTTTCCGTTATCGGGATATCCTTTTTCCCATTGTTCCCAGAGAGTTGTTGGGTGATCAGCTCCCATGCTGCAAGCAGTAACTTCCGAATCTGAACCTTGCCGCTCTTTCCTCGTCGACGGGCAGGAGGCACACCAGATCTATCAGTGTTAGTGCAAGCTAGTGTTAGTGCAAGCTGGTGTTAGTGCAAGCAAGCAGCGTGCGTTCGCCGTGGCATTCCACTGTTACGTTCGCACTTCACTGGGTGGACAGTTGACCAGGAGAGAACTTCGATTCGCCAAGCAGGCGGCGTGCTTATCTTGTGCGACAACACTATGGAGCGAGCGGCTCTTCTGGGCGGGCGGCTACGGAGAAAGGCGTGTAACATGCTATGGTCTCAACGCCCTTACGAGGTAGTGATGAGTCGCGCTCTCCTCTCCCTATCGCCATATATAGATAGAAAGGGAGCACCCCCTCTCTTCCATAGATCTATAGGGGGGGAGAGAGGGGGGCCTCGATCTCTCGAGTGCCCCTCCCCCAGCCCCTCTAGATCTATGGGCAGAGTATAGTAGGCCGTATCTATCTATATAGGGTGCCTCGATCTCCCATAGTTCAGGGTCGCCATAGTTCAGATAGAGAGGGGAGCAGAAATGCCCCCCCCTATCTAGGCCCCCTTTATATCTATATGGCTATCGCCATATCTCTCTATAGGGCCCTCCATAGAATCTAGAATCTAGGGCTCCCTGAACTATCTTCTCTATGGGGGCCCTATAGATATATATATCTATATGGGGGGCCCCATAGAGAGAGAGGGCCCCCCCTTCGGGGATATATAGGCATATAGAACTATAGGGAGATATAGATAGGGCCCATATGGAGGGGATATATAGGCATATAGATCTATAGGGGCCCTATCTATTCTCTATATGGGCGTTCAGATTAGATAGGGCGGGCCCCCCCCCCTTCTCTATAGAGGGAATAAGATAAGATATAGAAGAGGGGGAGGGGGGGGGGCATATAGAACTCTAGGGTCCCCATAGATAGATAGGGCGTTGGCCGATAGAACTCGGGGGAGTGCCCCATAGAGTTATAGGGGGCCCCCCATATCGTCATAGGGGCCCCCGGGGCGGGGGCCCTTATATCTATATGGGGCCGAGCGCCCCCACCCCATATATCTTCTAGTTATTATCTAGATCTATCGCTCACACCTCGGCCCCCCTATCTATATCTCTCTCTATATCTATATCTAGATCTCTCTCTATATCTAGATATGGGGGCCATAGAGAATATGAATCTAGATAGGGGGGGGGCCGAGGAAGTCGAGGGCCCCCTATCTAGATCTGGGCTCCCCATATCGTCATAGGGGCCCTCGGCCTATCCATCGGCCGAGCGCCCCATCTAGATATAGAGGGGGACCGCCTATAGATATAGGGGCGGGAGAGGGGCCTATTAATCTATGGGCGCCCAGCCTATAAATGTCCTGTCCTCTCGGAGAAGGCGGGCAGTTGGTTTTGTCGATTGGCCGCAATCTGTCGACCACCCATAGGCGGCCGTCCTACAGCCGCCCGAAAGGGAACTGCAGTGATCTTGGATAAAGATCCTACAGCGATGAATAGAATCCCCGCAAAAATACCACCGGATCGAGCACCGAACAAAGTCATTTCATATCCGGTCAAAATCTCGGCTAATTGATCGAAGTGGGTCACTCCAGTAGACCCATAGATCATGGAACAAATGGGGTAGGCCACCACACTATGCGATAGACGTGAACCCCCCCCCGTAACCGTACGTGCGACTCTCACCGCATACGGCTCGCACAGAGACTCCGAAATCAATCCCTCTCCCAGCTGTGTAATATAGTCATATAGTCAGTCATATAGTAGGCCCCCCCTCTCCCCCATAGAGATCTAGGGGGGCCTATCTATGGGGGGCCCCTATCTGTCCCCCCCCCTCTCTCTCTATGGGAGAGAGGGGGCCCCCCCTCCAGAGAATAGAGGGGAGCCCCCTCCCTGAACTCTCTTCTCTATGGGGGGGCCTCCTCTCCCGTTGCCATATAGATATGATCTAGAGGGTGGGGGTGGACGTCAGGAGGCCCTGACTGATTATTGGTGATGCTACAGTGATGGTAACGCCATACCAGATCGAGGTACAGTGATGGTAATGCCATACTATATTGGCTGGCTATATTGGCTGGGGCTGGCTGGCTATATTGGCTGGGGGTGATGCTACAGTGATGGTAACGCCATACCATACTATATACGTAACATGATGCATGATGGTGGTGTAATCACGAGCGACCTATCTACCTCCCTCGACCCACCGGGTACCCTAGAGTTCTATATGGCAGTTGTTCCTGGCTCGCAATGAAGCTAGGGTGAGCAACCAACTGTCCTCTCCCTATCTATCTACCTCCCCAAACACAATATCTTGAGTACCGGTGGTGGTGACCACATCTGCTGGCATGTGATGCTTGGACATAGAATCAGGTCCTTGTGAATGGGCAAAGCCAGGTGCTCTTGTTCTACGACGATAGGGGCGATTGCTCCCATTACTGACCAGAAACACACCAAATTCTCCTTTAGGTGCTTCAACTGCGGTATAGGTAGAAGAAGCTGGTACGGAAAAACCCTCTGTATAGAGTTCGAAATGGTGGATTGAGGATTCCATGGGGAGTTTCATTTGGCATCGTGATGGGGGACATAGCTTACGATCATCGGCTTTCACCATGCCACCAGGCATTCGATTAGGACATTGCACAATGATTCTCAGACTCTGTCGCATCTCTTCGATGCGGAGACAGTAGCGATCATAGCAATCTCCCCTGGTACCCACTGGTACGTCAAAATCCAATTGGTCATGGGCATCGTGAGGTGCTGCTTTTCTCAAATCCCAGCATACTCCCGAACCTCTTGGCATTACACCACTAAATCCCCAATCCTTGGCCTGCTGTGCAGTGACAGTACCAATATCCACTAATCGTTGTTTCCGGATACGGTTGCCGGTTAACATCTCTTCTGATTCGTCAATACGAGAAGCGAATTGTCGTGTAAAGTCATAAATATCTCGGCATAAGCCAAGAGGCAGATCTTGTGCCACTCCACCTGGTCGTATGTAACTGGCATGCATCCTGGCTCCCGGGACTCTCTCATAGAATTCCGACAATTTCTCCCGCTCCTCAAAAGCCCACAGGAACGGGGTTAATGCTCCCACATCCATGGCATGAGTGGTTGAAGCAAGTAAATGATTCAAAATTCGAGTGATTTCGCGAAATAACACTCGTATATATTGAGCCCGTAATGGTACCTCGCAATTCAGAAGTTTCTCTACGGCTGAGGAATGAGCGTGTTCCTGGGCCATCATAGGAACGTGAATAGGGTCAACGACAGAATTGCCGGGTCCGAAGGTCATTTATGGCCCAATATCATATCTATATAGGAAGACACCTATATATGGTCGATCTATCTATATCTATATTAGAAGTTATGATTAGCATTCATGCACTCGACCCCCTCTCTCCTCTATCCGGGGGAGAGAGGGGGGCCTATATCTATAGGGTAGGGGCGCATACAGAAATTCTATGACCCCTCTAGATATATAGGCCGCCCACCCCCCCCCCCACCCCTTATATAGGTTAGGTGGAGAGGCCCCCCCCACCCCCCCTATATAGATTCTATATAGGCAGGTGGAATTTTCTCTCTCCCCCATACCATATAGAATATCTATAGGGGGGGGCCTATACCTATATAGGCGGACTGCCTAGAGGGAATTAATGTAATGACCCCGGGGCCAGATAGATATATAGGGCTCCTCGCCCCCCCTCACCCTCCAGATCTCTCTATAGGGGCGGGTGAGTGCAGATAGAGAGATTGGGGGCCCTCGATTTCTGCAAGCACCCTATAGATCTTTATGGCGAGTGGTTCGCGTAGCGAACCACTCACCCGCCCCCCTCTCTATTATATCTCGGCTCTCTCTCTGGAGGGCGAGGTCTAAAGAGCCTCGCCCGGGGCGGGCGAGTGCCTCCCCGGCCCCTCACCCTCCAGAGAGCCGAGAGATATAGAGTTCAGGGGGGGCGGGCCCCGATCTGGCAGATAGAGTTGATTGGGGCCCTCTACTCTATATAGATGGGATAGGATAGAGAGGGCTCTCCCCTGATGGCGGCCCCCTCTTTCTATATGGGCAGATAGGGGAGCACCATATAGAGCCCCCACCCCCCCCTCTATAGATGGGGGAGATAGGGGAGTCTAGATAGGGGGCCGACGCATCTATATCCCCCATATAGAGTTCAGGGGGGCCCCCTGAACTCTATTCTGTTCGCTACGCTCACACCTCATCTATCGCCATATATAGATATAAAGGGAGCATATTCTATGGTCCCCAACCTTCGGACCGTTCCTGACTTCGAGCTTCACATCGCATGCACAAGTGCTCTCTGAACCGTGCAATGAGGTCACCCATAACACGGCTCTCCCACTTGACGGATCCCCCATCTATTTATAGATGGGATTTGAGATTGGGGTCACTTCTCTCCCAGGTGAGTGACGACTATCTCATCTATAGTCTTCTCCAAAAAAACAAAGAGGAGATCCCGAAAGACCTATCTAGACTCCCCTCTCTCCCCCGAGGGGGGGGGTGGGGGCCCCCTATAGATATATATATCTATATGGCGACGGCCCAATTCTCTATATATCTGCGGACAACTCTCTATTCTATAGCAGTCGGGGGAAGCCCGCCCCGGCTCCCCTCTATTCTATGGAGGGGGGGGGTCAGAACCGGGGGGCCTCTACTTTCTAAAAGGGGAGGGGGAGGAGGCCCATAGAGTTAGGGGCCCCCGCCCCTCCCCTATATATCTGGAGGGGGAGGCCCCGGGGCCTATCTAGATATAGATATGGGGAGGCCGAGGACCCCTATCTGCCTATCTCCCCCATCTATATGGAGGGGGGGGGGCGGGGCATTTCTAATTTCTATTCTATAGAACCTATCATTTCTATAGAACCTATAACCAGTGAGCGACGGCGGTGGATATAGATATATAGGGCGGAGAAGCTCGAATTCCATCTCTTCTTTCGTCACTCCGTGATTGTACTACTGGAGGGGGGACCCATTCCATTGTATCCGTCCGTATGAGGACCTCCATCCCTTCTGCCCACTCTCCGTTCACACGGTTCCCAAAGCGGAAGGGTAGGCAGCAGGTACCACGAGCCCTCTGTCCCACACATCCATGAGTGAGAAGTGTAGTTCACCGGTTCCACCGAATGCTCCTATCTCTCGGCAAAGACCGTGTGAGTGTGCGGTTATGCCCGCCAATGCCAATAGAAAGAAAAGTCCCCCGAGCGGGATAAAGAAGGAGGCTAAAGTGACTATGAGAGCCAAATTAATGACTTCTCCGGAGCCTATATAGATAGGGACCTGCCCCTATCTATAGATGTGTGAATCCCTCCCATCTGCCCAGATCCCCCCCCCCCCCACCCCGATCTTATCTTCTAGTTCTAGATAGGGCTCCGATAAGGATATAATAGAGAGGGGCTCGGGAGCCGAGATAAGATAGAATAGAGAGGGGGGGGGGGGAGGGGGATGGATGGGGCCGCCTCTCGGGTGCACTCGCTTTGGATCTCCGACACACAGGGGAGGACGTTCTCTAGATCTCGCCCGGCCGATCATTCCGCATCTCGCATTCACGCCGTTCCACTGCCGCTCGAGGAGTTGCCATCTGACATGCTGTTGTCGCCGCCATCTCCTATGTGTCACTTAGTCATCTCTGCCTCGCTGTCTCGATCTATAGATATTGGGCCGGGCCCTATACCTATAGAATCTAGGCGGACTTCATTCAGTGACTCCGCGATCGCCCTCTAAACGATCAAAATGGGGTAGAGCCTGAAGATACGTTTTGTACTCCATCAATTTCTCTGTGCCTCTATGGAGTGATCCAATATGCGGTTCCGCACGTTCCACCACTTCTCCGTCCATTTCCGATACTGATCGTGGAACACCATGAGCAGCAGGATGTTGAGGTCCAGAATTCGAAGTGGAATTTCTTATTTGTTTGTTCCTAGTCGTCATGGGAGAGAGATCGATGAATAAATGGATTATTCCCTTCGCAATACCGATGTCCACGGGCTGATAGATAGTCAGAGCTCCCCTCTAGAGAGAGGGGCCTCCCCCCGAGGGGCCTCCCCCCCGGGGGGCCTCCCCCCCGAGGGGCCTCCCCTATTCCCTCAATTAGAGTAGAGTGAGTGGAGTGAGTGGAGTGAGTAGAGTGAGTGGAGTGAGTAGAGTAAGTGGAGTCTCGAGCGAGGTCTATTCCCGGTCCGGTCCTCTCTCTCGAGCGAGAGATGAATAGAAGGCTCTCAGATAGAGAGAGATACCCCTATCCAGATTATGGCACGGCCCTATATATCTATCTCGGTCGAGCGCCGACTAGACTCTAATATAGAATAGTCGATAGTCGCCCTCAACTATCTAGATAGGCCCTATATCTAGGCGGCCCCTCTCTCTATATAGCCGCCCCCGCCCTATTTTAACTCTCTATGGGCTCTAGTCGGCACTCGGATCTATCCCTCCATCCCATCTCCCACCGGGGGCAGGGTATAGCATTTCTGCCCCCCCCCCTCCTAGTTCAGATTAGAGATATGGCAACGGCCTACTCTCTATAGTGGCCGGGCCCCTATCCCATCTATATATGGGGTGAGCGATAGATCTATATATATAGAATATAGATGGGAAATGTAGATATCTATCCGGGGGCCCGGGGTCACCCTATGACGATCTGGGGGCGCCCCTAGGCCCCAACCCACCCTCCCCCTCTAATAGAATCTGAATCTAGGTGGGAGGTGGGAGGCGGCCGGGGGTCATTTCTAAATGAATGTCGAGGTCACCCTATCTAGACTCCCCCCATATCTAGATAGGGCGCCCGAGGGGGGGGGGTGGGGGTGCCCTCTATCTATATGGGTCGGGGAGGGGGAGGGTCCCTATATAGGCCCCCCCCCTATCCATATATGGTCTGGTCCCTAGGGGTGTGAGCGTGGTATATAGAGTTTAATTGGCGGGGAAGGGAGAGGGCGGCTATAGAGAGTTGGCACTCTCCTCTCCCGACGGCCTACTCTACTCTTTCTATAGCTGGGCTGGGGGAGAGCCCCCCTATAGAATAGATCTCTCTATGGGGAGAGGGCCCCTCTATCTCTATAGCCGACCCCCCCCCTACCCCTACTCTCTGATGGGGCCCTTTCTATTCCCATATCTATATAGGGGGGGGGGGTCGCCGACCCCCGATGGCTCTCTATAGCCATAGCCGCCCCCCGATGGCCCCGATAGACTTGATCAGATGCATGCAAGGAGCTATATAGAGAGTTGGCCGATTCATAGTCGACAGCCCACCCAGTCCCCATCTAGAGAGAGGGGGCCTACATATCATATAGATAGGGACGCCCCCACCCCCCCCCTCGGGGGAGAGAGGGGAGTCTAGATAGGGCAGTCCCCTATATATCTATGGAGGGCCCCTATATAACTAGAACTATAGGCCGCCCCAGAGAGATAAGATAGAATAGGGGGGGGAGGGGGCCACCTCTATAGAGAAGTTGGGGCCATCTCTCTATACTAGCCCTATCCCCGCGCCCATAGATAGAGAGAGGGGGGGATGGGGCGACTATGAATGACCCCATAGAGATAGAGGCCTTTCTCTATAGTCCCAGTCCCGGCTATAGTCATTGGGACTGGACCACTATCTCTCTAGAGTCCCGGCTTCCCGTCATGAGGTCTAGGTCCGAGGGACCGGACCCATATATTCTCTAGATTCGGCCCATCCGTATATTCTATTCTCTCTATAGATCGGGACCCATACCCATATATTCCCTAGATTCGGCCCATAGATTCTATAGATCGGGACTACTATCTAGAGTATCTATAGTCAGGACTCTCTAGAATAGAAACCGTTGATCGAGACGGGGCCGGACTACTCTCAATAGTCGATAGTATGTCTCTATAGTCAGGACTCTATGGAATAGAAACCGTTGATCGAGACAGGCATGCGGGGCTCTCCTCTCCGGGTGGGCCGGCGACCCCCCCTCTATATCTATAGTCTAGATATGGGAATAGAAAGGGCCCTATCCCTATAGAGAGTAGGGGTAGGGGGTCCGGTCGAGTGGCCTACTCTACTATGGGCTCTAGTCTAGTCGGTATAGGTATAGGTCCGAGGGACCGGACCCGAATAGGCAACTAGAGAGAGATATATAGATAGGGGGACAGAGCTCCCATATAGATATAGGGGAGTAGGCGACTATAGAGACTAGGGACTAGAGACTAGGGACCCTTCTTATCTGACTAGAGATACAGACAGATGGGTAGAGACTCTGGATTAGATGGGTAGAGACTCTAGATTAGATGGGTAGATCCCGGTAGATTCAATAGGACGGACGTATATAGAGAGGAGAGATCTGTCGGCCTACTCTACTATAGACTCTAATCTAGAGTCTAGTCCGGGCTTTGACCATGTCTCCCGAGTAATCAGTACATATGGCGCAAGACGGTTTCACAGATCGAGGTCGGAATGGGATCGGGTGTTTCACGTCTTGCCGTAGTGCCCGGTCGGAGATGAATGAGGATTCGAACCTCATGGGCCTCGGCCTCAAATAAATCAATATTTACAGGGCAGGTCAGGCCCCGAT